ATAAGGGCATTTTCTTCATCTATTGCTCGGTCAATAATTTATTATTCTAAAAATTGGAATGGAAACTCCAAGTATCTGGTTAGGGGTATCTAACCAGATACTTGGCTTATGAATGGGATTTCGAGTCCCACTCCTATTTTGAGTCCCATTCAAAGGATTTGGAGTCCTTTGGAAACAGGGAAAGGATGGGATTTTGAGTCCCATCCCCTATGTGTTTGATTAGACACCAAACAACCAACTACTAAGATTTTTGGTCCATCTCGTTTACATTCGAATCTTTGAGAGGAATCACGTTCATATCTCAGTCGTTCCTTTTGTTTTTTTCTTTCTCTTTTCTCTCTCTCCTGTATCTGTGAGACTATTCCTTGAGTTTCGGGTCTCGCTCCAATCCTTTCGGATGTTAGGATTTGCTGTCCCAGTCTTGGTTCGGAGAGAGGAAGAGAGGAGGTGGGACTTGCTGCCTCACGTATCTCTGCAATAGGACCCACTCGTCTCTCGAGTCGGAGAGACATTTCCAGTGCTACTTCACTCGGGAAGACAGGCATGGAAATCGACCAGGTAAAAATTTTGAGTTCCACTGGTGAGAAGCGAGAAGTCGAGATACTTCTTCCATAAATGCGAGACCTCTGGACGCCTCGCGTAGGATTCGAACCTCCGTACTACGCGGTACTATATTTTGAGTCTAGCATGCCTACCCTTCCTTCGAAGCAGGGAAACGCGGTGGAGTTACGTTCACCAATCCAATTATACGGGTATATCTATATGCCTGTCAACTGCTGAACCGAATTTTCATCTCTTTTTTACCAAATTGACTAACTGGGAGACTCCACTCGGGTCAGGTTTAGACGAGGTCCCTGGACCTTTTTCATTACTCATTGCTTCTTCGTGGAGTGGTAGGATTCCACTTCATACTGACGATGGCCGAGGGTTCGAATCTATTCTCGCCCGCAATCAATCATCCCTAAAGGGGTGGTTGATTCCCTCTTCCTACAGAGAATTTTTTTTCACGACCTGACAAGCCCACGCCTATCTCGCAAGCAAATCTTTTTTTCGGTATCAATCAAATAATACCATATGAAGATACAAGAAAGAGAGGCATTCTCCTTCCGCCTAAATACTTGGATGTAGCAGCATGGGTTGTCACTGCCCAACCCCAGCTGCGCATCGCGCGGAAATACTTATATCTCCCCCGGAATAGACGAGTGATCATTTTCCTAGCAAGTGATTCCGGGTGCGAAAAGACAGATACAAGCTAGATAGGAGAATGTCAGGATCAATTACCGAGGAAGATATAACTATTTCGTAAGTTGTAGAGACAGACTAGTTGGGACAGCAGAAGCAGAACCGGCTTTTGATATTTGATAAAAGTCGTTTGAAAAAAAAAAGTTCGCGTCACAATTTGAAGTGAGTCTAGAATAAAGTATTCCGTGTGATCCCGATAATGGGATCTATTAATATACCCGATAGGATTGATGCTAGTGCACGAATGATCATAGCTATTTCAATAGAACTTTTTGAAATTGAAATTGATGGAGAAACTAATGAATTTTGTATATAAGTTGTGGATGCATCGCTCCTCCCATTCTTCCCAGTGAACATTAATTTAATTATTTTGAGATAGTAGTAGATAGAGATGACACTTGTGACGAGCGCTACCAGAACTGATGGGTACGAACCAGCCTTCCATCCATGCCAAAGGAGATAGAGTTTACCGAAAAAACCGGATGGTGGAGGGATACCCCCTAGGGATGGTGAACGTAAAACCGGAGAGAATGTTAGAACAGGATCCTTCATGTATAATCCCGCGTAATCCCTAATATTATCAGTTCCGGTTCGTAAACCAAATGGGGTGATACGAGCAAAAGTTCCCAGATTCATGAATATATAAATAAACGTATAAGTTGTCATACTTGCATAACCGTTCTCCGGGTCTGCAGCAAGTACTCCAATCATAATATATCCAATTTGGCTTATAGAGGGATAAGCTAGCATACGTTTCATGCTTATTTGAGTAACGGCAACTAGATTTCCTAATATCATGCTAGAAGTGGCCAATAATCCTACCACGATATGCCACTCATTAGGTAGATGTGGGAAAATTAGGCCGAAGAGTCGCGTAAATAAAGCTGGAGCTGCTACTTTAGAGGTAACAGAGAAAAAAGCAACGACTGGTGTAGGAGAGTCAGAGTCGAAAAGAAGATTTTCGATCTTTCCGCTCATTCAGAACCGTGCATGAAATTCTCACTTCACACGGCTCTTGGTTCATAAGAGATTCACTACTGATATTGCTCCCAGAACCTTCCTCGTGTATGTTTCAAACCCATTATTCCTTGAATAATTCATAATCATTCAATATGAGGACTAATTGTTAACTTCTCGAAGAATCCCTCGTCATTTGTTTAGATTACCCACCAGCAGTTTCGTCTCGAATTTTTTATTGCTTGTTTGTCCTTCTTCACTTTTCACCGGAATCCTTTCAACAACTAAAACAACTTGTTGGGTTGGTAGGCACACACGCCCGGCGGGAGAGACAAATTGTGACTTTTTTCGCTTTGACACGGTTTTGCCAACCGTGTTACAATATCACAGGTAAGTGGCCGAAGTGCCATTGATTGGCATCCATGGCTGAACGGTCAAAGCACCCAACTCATAATTGGCGAATTCACAGGTTCAACTCCTGTTGGATGCAAATAAGAAAGGGAGGTGGTGGAAGGTAGAGGAAGCGGATAACTGAGAAACCTATCTGCAAGACACGTAAATCCGAAGTTGGCGGCGGCAAAAGCCAAACTAGTAGACTATACAGGAGTTACGGAAGGGACAAAGATAATTGGGGGAAAACGGACAAAGTGAGAAGGATACTACGGAAAAATTGAAAAACCAATTAATTACCGAAAAGTCTATTCGTTTGTTGCAGCAAAACCAATATACTTCTCATGTAGACTCGAAATTGACTAAAACTGAAATGAAAAATTGGATTGAAGGATTTTTTGCTGTTAAGGTGGAGGGCATCAATAGTAGTCGGGTAGCGAATAAGAGAAAAAGAAGAAGTAAATTGAGTTTGAATTCTACGAGTAGAAAAAAAATGATTGCTAGACTTCGAGCTAATTATTCTATTCCACTATTTGTAAACTAATACTTGAAAAACTTTTAACTTTCTACCAAATAAAGGATTACGCATAAACATAAAAGGGAAGAATAAGTATGGCTATATGACTATATGAGGCGTATACTCCAGGCACCCGGAACCGGGCCATTCTGCGATTTGGGGAAACAACGGAATCCAAGCCCCATAAACAATTGACTTACCATAGGATGTCCGGAAATGGTCGCAACAATGCGGGAATCATCACCAGTAGACATAGGGGGGGCGGGCACAAGCGTTTACGTCGTGAAGTTGATTTTCGGCGAGACAAGTTGGGTGTTGCTGGAAGAGTAGCCAGTATCGAATACGACCCCAATCGCAATGCTTCTACTTGTTTAATCAACTACACAGATGGTGGTAAGGGATACATTTTGCACCCACGGGGAATAGGGGTTGGAGATATCGTAACGTCTAGTTCTGACGCATCCATTTCAGTTGGAAATGCCCTACCTCTGAGTGCGTGTTGAATACTTGATTCGCGTATTCCGAAACTAATCGGTCGGGTTGTAGGCTGGGCCCGGAAACCTGGCACTACTTCGAACTTATTGGGTAATATGGAGTAAACCTGGTTGGGGTAACCAAATAGGGACAGTAGCGCGTGCTAAGGTCTGGAGCAATTAAATGATACATCAATTTGCAAAGGTAAGATAATATGGAAACAGGTAAATAATCTCGAAATTGGAACGACGGACGAAGGGCGTCTCATGCACATATCGAGGGTGTGGAAAGTACGAATTCAAAACACTCGATTTGGCAGTCAGAGGCAACATCGAAGCCACAGAATAACACATGGAATAGATGCATGGAGGTGGAGATATGTCAATGCCAGGAAGAAAAGGTTTCCTAAGTTATCCCGGACATTGACTAATGCCGACGCGAATCATCGAAGTCACCAATTCTGCCGCTAAATTCTTAAGAAATACTGGATTCTTGTAAGGAAGCCAGGTGCAGGCAAAAAAGCCAAGGATACAGTAAAGAAAGATGGTCCAAAAATTACTTGCTTATGTTTCAGTAGGCGTCAATTTAGTACTGCCGAAACCCAGCAGCGGTACCTAATCTCATCTTTCGTATCCGGAAAGCTGTATGCTTCGAAAGAAGCTTGTACAGTTTGGGAAGGGGTCTTCCCCAGTCGTTTCCTTCCCTTTAAGGAGGGGTAAGAGGAGGGGGGGGTCTACCTCGGCCAAAATACCTTTAGGTACCATTATACATAATATAGAATTAAAATCTGGGAAAGGCGGATAATCAGTTAGAGCAGCTGGGGCAGCAGCAAAAGTAATTGCAAAGGAAGGTCAATTGGCTACACTAAGACTACCTTCCAACGAAATTCGTTTAATACCTCAGAATTGCTTGGCAAGTGTAGGACGGGTCGGAAACATCGATATCAACAATGAAGGCTTGGGGAAAGCTGGGTCCAAGCGCTGGTTAGGGAGACGGCCTAAAGTGAGAGGTTCAGCTACGAATCCTGTGGATCATCCCCACGGAGGGGGGGAAGGCAGGACGTCGATTGGTAGGAAGAAGCCATCAACCCCTTGGGGGCATGTCGCGCTTGGAAGAAGGAGTCGGAAGGGGGGGAAATATAGCAATCCCCTCATACTTCGTCGACGCAGAGGTTACTGATAAATGGAAATATTAAGCGGGGGGCTAATCGGCCATGGCACGTTCATCGAAAAAAGGTCCTTTTGTAGCTAATCATTTGATACGAGAGATTGAAAACCTTAACATACGGAGAGAGAGAAAATTAGTTGTAACTTGGTCTCGCGCTTCTGCAGTCGTACCTATCACGATCGGCCACACCATTGCCGTTCATAATGGGCGGGAGCACCTACCTATTTACGTAACCGATCGCATGGTGGGTCATAAACTGGGGGAATTTGTACCCACCCGGAATTTTAGGGGACATGCAAAAAATGACAAAGGATCCCGTCGATAATTAGGAAATTATACTTCACGAAAGACAAAAAGAAATCAGAAATTGGGGCGCGGGCTCTGGGAAAAAATATCCGCGCGTCAGCTATCAAAATACGACGGATTACCGATCGAATCCGGGGTTGTTCGTACGGAGAAGCACTTGTATTACCCGAATTTATGCCTCATAAAACATGTTACCTCATATCGCAATTGATTCTTTCCGCAGCGGCAAACGCCAATACCAATTTCGGGTTGAATAAATCCGATTTGTTCATTAGTGAGGCCTGAGTCGAGAATTCCGCGTATTTAAAAAGATTCCGTCCTCGAGCTCAGGGCCGAGGTTATCCGATAAAGAAACCCACTCGTAAAGTAACCATTAAGTCAAACTCAAATTTTGCTGGGGAGATAGAAGGATGACTACATAAAAGATGCCCATTAATTGGGACGTGTTGGGAGGTTAAAGAAAACAGCGAAGGAACAACTAAGTAAGAAATAATTTAATATTGAGTTGAGGAAAAGTAGATACGGGACGAAAGATTCATCCACTCGGTTTTCGACTCGGTGTAAGTTAGAAGCATTATCCTCATCGGTTTGCGCAAGCAAAAGATTATCCGAAGTTTATTGAAGGGGATAGACAAATACGTGCCTCTGTCGAGAAGTATATTGCGAAACACGTGAAGGACGCCACAAACTATGGCGGAGTTGGGCATATCGAAATCCAACGGAAAACAGATCTCATTCGGGTTGATATACATACGGGATTTCCTGATTTACTCATTGAAGAGCAAAGTTTGGGGATTACTCAGATGAAGAGCGGTATCGAAAACATCTCAGGGATCGAAAGTCGGAAGCTCAGAGTGATACTAAGTAGTATCACCCAACCATATGGGGAGCCAAAGATCTTGGCGGAGCATGTTGCCTCACAACTAAGAAATAGAGTTCCTTTTCGACGAACTATGAAAAAAGCTATTGAATTGGTTGGAAGAACTAGCGATAAAGGTATTAAGATACAAATAGCCGGACGCCTCAATGGTAGTGAGATGGCTCGAGTTGAATGGGCTAGGGAAGGTAGGGTCCCCCTACAAACCATTAAAGCCCGTGTAGGCTATTCCTACCACCCGGCTCAGACGATTCACGGGGTTTTAGGCATAAAGACCTGGACATTTCGGGGTACTGGGTGATCCCTACCCAATGAGAGAAAAACTATCCAATGAGTTTTGATGCAACCTAGGGCAGCTTCATCCTATCCCAGTTTCAATACTTTTCATTTTAAACCCCAAAAGATCTTTGCTACGCTTAGTGTGCGACTCGTCCAAGCAACATCTCTTTATCCATAAAAGAAAAACTAATTGACTGAGTAATGAGCCCTCTGTTTTCGAGTACTGAATAAGTGAATGCCGAAGACGGAGTGGGGTTATCTCATCACAAATGAAATTTCTATCCGTGGAAAGTTTTTTCATGGGGAAGCTGAAAACATTACCGATTTATGACTATTTCGAGAAGTAAAAATCGGAATAATTGAATTTTTTTTTCTCGAAATCGTGTGGTTAACCACTCAACCCCCAAAAAGCTGCGTGATGTAGCGCAATTGCCAAATTGTCAATATCTAAAGTAGAGCTATGAGTCAATTAATGCTGGGAACGCTGACTCGACGAAATTGGGGTAGAGTGAGAAGCTCCGTCGCTGGGGGGAACCAAAACGTTTGCTCTAAGAGACTGAAACAACGAAGGGACTTCCGAATCTCCTTCATTCAATTAATTAATTAATATCGAGATTCGGCGGACGGGATGGCGAGAGAAGCCCACACCTCGAAGGAGAAAGAAATTAAAAGATCGAGCATATTCTCGCCCGTGGATTTGGCGCCAAGTAATATCTAAACCGCTATTTGGAAATGAGGTGAGAATCGGAATAGAAAAAGGAGAGAGCGACGTAGAAATAGTTGGTAAGTTTGCGAAATATGAAAAGTGGTATCGAATTCATGAGGAGCCGGTTGAGAGGCGACTTTCGTGTCCGGTTCTGCATCAGAGATTGGTAAATTATGCCGACATCGACTGCAACCCCAGACGAACTAAATATCGTAAGCAACATAGAGGAAGATTGAGAGGAATATCTAGTCGTGGCAACACCATCTCCTTCGGAAAATTTGCTCCCCAGGCCCTCGAACCTGCTTGGATTACGGCTAGACAAATAGAGGCGGGAAGAAGGTCAATAACGCGCTGTGCTCGTCGAGGTGGGAAGCTGTGGATACGCATCTTTCCCGACAAACCCATCACCGTGAGACCTGCGGAAACACGTATGGGGTCGGGAAAAGGATCTCCGGAATACTGGGTAGCTGCAATTAAACCAGGCCGAATAATTTACGAATCGAGTGGGGTATCGGAAGATGTAGCCAAAGCTGCTATGGCGATGGCTGCCCACAAAATGCCCGTGCCTACCCGAGTAGTAACTACTGCGGAATCGTGACACTTGTCATAAGCAAGTAGGTAGGGAAAAGACAAGTGACTTAGACCCGAAATGGTGATGACGACAACGGGAATGTCATATCTGAGGCTGAGGCGTCACCTCGATAGTCATTAAAGCGAATACACCTTTTGGGTTAGATTAATCGTGATAACAGTAATTCACTTATTACCCAAAATTTTTGGGTGGAATATATCTTTCTTTACCCGAATATACTACAAATAAACCTATTATTCTTCCCGATTACCAAACGATTCAAACTCAAAGTTATTCAGATGTGGCGGACAACAGCGGGGCCCGCAAATCAATGTGTATTCGAGTGTTGGGAACAGGCAACCGCAGATACGCAGGTACGGGTGACGTCATAATAGCCGTAGTCAAAGAAGCAGTACCCAACATGTCTCTAAAGAGATCGGAAGTGGTTAGGGCGGTGGCAGCTTGTACTCGTAAAGGGATAAAACGATGTAATGGAATGATTGTTGGATTCGACGACAACGCGGCCGTCGTTGTCAACCAGGAAGGAAATCCTAGAGGGACTAGGATTTTCGGTCCAGTAGCTAGGGAATTGAGAGATTATAATTTTGCCAGAATAGTCTCGTTAGCCCCCGAGGTGTTGCAAAAACCAATGGTGATATGATTTAGCGTCGTCGGTTTGACAGATAAAATATTCAAGCCGAATTTTTTTATAAAAAAATTCGGCTTGAATATTTTATCTGTCAAATGTATCTAAATATCCCGAATACACGAAATCAAATTGGAGGAGACAGAAGAAAAAAAGAGGTTAGGAATCATTCTGGTATTGATAATTACAACAACTACTGATTGATATTTCACGAATAGCGACGCCATCTCCACCGCACTTACTGCCGTAAGAAATGCTAATACAAGAAAAAAAGCTATGATCAAAATACCTGCCACTAAAATGATTGCACGCATCGTACAAATTTCAGCGGAAGAGGGTTTCATAAAAAGTGCTGTGAAGCACAGGGATAATGGGAAAGAGTTTCCGGATGTGAGCTTGAAGTATCTTGGTAAGAAGAAAGACCCCTACATTGCAGTTATCAAACGAATTAGTAAGCCTGGCTTAAGAGTTTACTCCGATCATCGGGAAATTCCCAAAATATTGGGTGGTATGGGAATTGCAACTTCACCGACATCTCATGGACTTACTACAGATCGGGAAGCTCGACACAAAAAAATTGGGGGGGAAATTTCGTGTCACATTTGGTGATTCAAAAATTTATTCCGGGGAAAAGTCAGTTGTTTCCAAAACGATTATGTCTCCAAATAGCTATTAGCGATATCGGCTGAGTTAGCAATCTCTTAAAGAAATCTATGAATTACGGGAGGTTTATTTAGCTCGAATGATGAAGAAGCAGAATCTTATTGACATGGAGGGTACAGTTACGGAATCGCTTCCCAATGCCATGTCTTGAGCGTGTTTGGATAATGGATGCCAAGTCTTGACTCACATATCGGGAAAGATCTGACGGAATTACATAAGAATATTACCAGGAGATAGGGTAAGAGCCGAATTAAGTCCTTATGATCTTACCAAAGGGTGTACCATTTACCGACTTCGAAGTAGGCAGGCAAATAGCAGTCAATAGATTTTGTTGTTGGTGCCGCTATCTAGTAATTATCTGCTTGCTCAAATTTTCCCTTCAATTTGATGAAAAAAGGAGGACGCATTTAAAATCTATAAATAGATTTATCCAAAAGTAGATTTATCCAACTAATTTAAGGTTGTAGCTACGAAAATTCGTGCCTCCATTCGCAAAATATGTGAGAAGTGTCGATTGATTCGTAGACGTGGACGAATCATGGTAATTTGTTGCAATCCGAAGCATAAGCAGAGGCAGGGATAGTCAAAATATTTATACGTGGAACCAAGTAGCAATTAATAACAGCCGCCGAATATGAGTAATCAATCAACTATGTCAGGTAATTCGAGAAAAATCCGTTCACGGAAGGTGAAGCGCGGAGTCCAAAAGGGGGTTATTCATATCCAAGCAAGTTTCAATAATACCATTATTACTGTCACGGACGTTCGGGGATAAGTGGCTCCCCGGTGTTCGGCCGGTGCCTGCGGATTCAAGGGTACACGCAAAAGTACACCATTTGCCGCCCAAGCTGCGGCGGAAAACGCTATCCGTGCTTCAATGGATCGTGGTATGAAGCAGGCAGAAATTACGATGAGTGGACCCGGTCCGGGAAGAGACACCGCTTTACGGGCTATTCGCCGAAGCGGCATAATCCTCAGTTTCGTACGTGATGTGACCCCCATGCCATATAATGGGTGCCGACCCCCCCGAAAAAGACGCGTCTAACTAGTAGTTATATAAAAACTAAAGGGGGATTTCTTTATGCTCACGTGTGAAACACCGATCTCTACCCAAGCAATTCAATGGAAATGCGTTGAATCCAAGACAGAAAGTAGGCGTCTTCATTATGGCCGTTTCGTCGTATCTCCCTTCAAGAGGGGCCAAGTTAGTACTGTGGGAATTGCCATGCGTAGAGCTTCATCAGAAGAGGTTCAGGGGACGAGCATAACATGTGCAAGGTTTCACGGAGTTTTGCACGAGTATTCCACAATAACGGGTATTTAAGAGACAATACATGATGTTTCAGTTAATCTAAAGGAAATTGCACCTAGGAGCGACTCTAATGACGTTAAAGAAGCAGTTTCATCTGTAACTGGTCCCAAAGAAGTAACTGCGGGTGATACATCACTGCCGCCCTCTGTCAAAGCGATTGATGATTCGCAGTATATAGTTACTATTACCCAACCAATATCTGTAAATATTGCATCGAAAATTGAAAAAGATTGCGGATACCGCATAGAAAATTCGAATGGATATGGAAATGGAGAATTTCCCGTCGATGCCGTATCTATGCCTGTTCGAAACGTAAATTATAGCGTACATCTATTTGGGAGTGGTAGAGCGACGCGAGAAACATCATTCATTGAAATATGGACTAATGGTAGCCTGACCCCGGACGAGGCAATTAGCGAGGCTTCTAAAAAACTAATAGACTTATCAACTCCCTTTTTGCACGTGAAGCGCGAAGACGTCTCTTATTTCTATTCCGGAGATGGTGAAAGTTCCTCCGCTTCGGCGAAATCATCTTCACAAATTTATGATGTGAATGAACTAGAGGGAAAGCTTTCTAAAAATACGTTTATTGACCAACTAGAACTACCCGCCAGAGCCTTTAATTGTCTCAAAAAGGCCAAAATACACACAATCGCTGATTTGCTTAATTATAGCCGAGAAGACTCATCAAAAATAAGAAGTTTTGGACAGAAATCTGTAGATCAGGTGTCAAAAGCTTTGTGGGAGCATTTTGCCATAGAATTACCCAAAAGTGAGTTGCATATTAGGTAGTGGGAACAATTGGCAGAAGCCAAATTATCCCATTTTCTAAAAAAGTGATCTTGTCTCTTGTGTATTGCACTTCTATTTGCAAAGGTTTTAGAAAGGGAGAAATGAGTCAACCAAAACTCGGAAGATAAAATTTGACTCTCAACTACTTTGGCGTAAATAGATACAAATTGATTATCTAAAGTATCTAAATAATTTGATATTTTTGAATCAAAAATGGCTAAGTCTAGGGAAGTCTTGTCCCGGCCCGGGGGCTGGCGACTGCTCCCTAGACTAAATCTAAATATCTTTCAGGTTACGTAGGAGATAGGGAAATACTAAAACAGTCCCGAAGTTGAAGATCCATCTATGGGTAAAGTTGCTCCAATACCTGACCGAATAGCGACCACGGTGCCAATTGCGAGGACTGTTGTAGCTACTGGGCGCCGAAACGGATTCTGAAATTTATTGACATTTTCGGGGAAAGGAACGGTCAACAAACCTGCGGGTACTGACGCCATTGAAAGAACACCTAATAGTTTATTGGGCACTGTGCGAAGTATTTGGAATACGGGAAAGAAATACCACTCGGGTAATATCTCCAAAGGAGTTGCAAACGGATTTGCTGGTTCACCAATCATTGATGGTTCTAAAACAGCCAAACCCACGGTACACGCGAAGGTTCCTAAGATTACTACGGGAGATATATATGAGAGATCGTTGGGCCAAGCGGGTTCCCCGTAGTAATTATGTCCCATACCTTTAGCTAATTTTGCCCTCGAAACAGGATCGTTCAGGTCAGGTTTTTTTGTTATTGGGGTGGACTTCTCACTCCCCCATGAGAATCGAACGTGAGAATTTCTCCTCATACGGCTCGAGCAAATAGAGAATCATCTCATCCCGCAACGGTTAGGTTGATGAATAAGGAAAGGACGAGCACGGGAAGAAGTTACTCCGCGACATGGCTTCTCATCCGAATCAGCTCAATGACGGAACAAAGCTTCGCGGATTATCTCGTATCCCATACACACGTATCGCGTCGTTGCGAGTTTATACAAGATACTTGCGAACTACGACCCGTATGGGATCTTAACTTGTTACAACTTCGGCTATATATCTCTTTGGATCGTTTTCTTACCCCAACGGCTACTCTTGCAAACAATTAGCATCTGATGCGGAAGAAATGTATGCATCGTCTTAAAAACCGTATGTTTAAAAGCTTCACACAATCCCAATTGGATATATAGGGTTTTACGAGGCCTTTCATAATTTTTGGTTCGATCATGGGAAAAATTCTCCAAACAACTTTCTTAGTTCGAAAGATATGTCTTTATATCCAGGTTTCGAATCTTAGTGCCAAAGAAAGGTCGGAAGGGAGACACACCTTTGGTTGCAGCAGTATCCAGCTCGACGTCTGCATAGCCTACACGTCTCGATACAAGTCACACACTCCCATAATCCAACTTTTTTCCTCTGGTGCTTCAATTGTTTCGTCCCAGTAGTCCGAGACACTAACTAAATCCGCTAAGTAACTTATCATTCGATTTAGTGATAGGTATCGGCGGCAACAGAACAGCAACCTCCTAAAGAACTGAGATTTGAGATCATTTACTCATATGGCGACGGAGATTTATCACCCCCGATTTATGGATAAGTCGTGAAGGACCCGGAATGCCTTGTTTACGGATCATTGGGAAATGCATCGGCATAGAAGCAGCAGTAAGAAGCGGCAAGACGGAAGTGTGTAAACTGTAGAAACGAGTTAATGTTGATTGGCCGACACTAGCACTTCCTCGTAATGACTCTACTAATGAAGATCCTACCAGGGGAATAGCTTCGGGTACGCCGGTTACGATTTTAACAGCCCAGTAACCGATTTGATCCCAGGGTAGGGAATATCCAGTTACACCGAAAGAGACAGTTGATACAGCTAGAATAACCCCAGTAACCCAAGTCAATTCGCGAGGCTTCTTGAATCCCCCTGTGAGGTAAACACAAAATACATGCGAAGTCGTCATTAAAACCATCATACTTGCTGACCACCGATGAACAGACCGAATAAGCCAACCAAAATTAACTTCAGTCATTGTATATTGAACTGAAGAGAAAGCTTCTGTAACAGTCGGGCGATAGTGAAAGGTCATAGCAAAACCGGTGGCTACTTGAACCAAGAAGCGAGTCAGCGTAATTCCCCCCAAGCAATGAAATATGTTCACATGTGGAGGGACGTATTTGCTAGTAATATCGTCAGCAATTGCCTGAATTTCTAGGCGCTCCTCGAACCAATCATATACCTTAGCGAGATAGGTAAGCCTTTTTTTTTTCTAACTCCCTCTTCGTAAACTGTACGTGAGACTTTTGTCTCACACAGCTTAGGCAAAGATGTTTGAACATCGCCCATTCCATTAGTAGTTATTCGAGTGGGGGATAGAAAACGACGGCAGACCCTCGACATCTTTTACTCGTTAATGGAGAAAGAAGCGACCCAGCCTCGGAAAAGTCGGAAATACATTTCACCTCGATCTCATGTTAGCTTTTACTTCTGGATCGGAAACAGGTAGTACTAGCGTCTTGGGAAATCTCTTAATCTTATCGACGTATCTACCCCCCCCCCCTTCTTTCTTCTTGGGGGGGGGGAGATAAATGAATAGAGGTTACCTCGTTCTGATCTGACTTCTTTCTAGCATCCACGAAACCTTAGATTTCTACCATACTTCGAGAAATTTTTTTGCTAGGTAGGGGGACCTAACGGGCGACAACTCCCCCATCACCCTGAACCCCGCACGGCTCTTCTCTCTCTACTTACAAACTTTGGTAAACAACCACAATAGAAACGTACTTCATTGGTATGGTAATTTTTCGATACAGTGCCGAGTCGGCAGGATCAGATAACAACTTCGTCACGAAATTTAAGTGGTAAATTGATGCAAATTAATCATAGTTTGAGCTTTGTAACTAAATATTAACTTCTTGCGTTTCGGGTACTAATAACTCGACTGCTACCCGGCAAGATACCAATAGTCTAATGCAATAAAATCTGTTTAGGTAAAAGATTAGTTATTTGTTGAACCAGATTAGTTGCGACGAATCACACACCCATATTATTGTTACTGCCTCGTAAAAACATTTGAAGAAAAGTTTGCGCGATTTAACTCCCTTTCTAATTTCTGGTGAAGTATCCATTTGCAAACCCCCAGCTGTTGCTATTGCATTGGCGGGGTTCAGGGCTGTTCTACCAACTAATTGGAATACCCTCCAACAAAACGGATGAGTTATAAATTTCTGAAATAGTAACTAGGGATACTGCGAATAAAGCCATGAAAAATCCCATCAAGGGAGTAGTTCCCCAGCCGGGGGCAACCTTTCCGTATTCTGAGTTAAGCGGCTTCAAAACCATTCCCAAGAAACTGATTCTGGGTTTACCTTTGGGGGTATCGCCAACAACTTTTGTAGCCGTAGAGCCTGCTCAATTGATTGAAATTTGCTGACTTTGTGTACTATCATAGCAAGTAAAGTGGGAACTAATATTTCTTTTGGGTTACATGGCAATGGAAACCGCAACTTCGGTCGCTATCTCTATATCCCGTTCACTCGTTAGCCTCACCGGTTACGCTTTGTATACCGCTTCCGGTCAACCCGCCAAAGAGCTCAGAGATCCTTCTGAGGAACATGAAGATTAGTCGGACTGGTAGACCTTCCTTCGCAAAATTAAAAAGGAAGGTCTCTAATCAACTAAATTTCCCCTATATTCGTGATTTTGCTGATGCAACGAAATCTGTTTCTTTGGCGAAATTAGGAAAGGTAAAATTAGAAAGAGGAAAAAAAAATTGAAATCGAAGAAAGCTTTTTATTTACCCTTGCTAGGTACTTTGGGGGGCTCCCGGAAGAAAATGGCGAAAAATATTATACCCGAAGTTGCTACCAACAGAAATGTGTAAACCAGTGCTTCCATGGATTCGGCCGTAATAGTGGTATTTTAGAGATATCTTTCATACTAATTGAGCTGGAGGAAACTTATAGTTCCCTCAAATTTTCTTTTTTTTTCTTGGCTTCGGTGTATCCAAAACTATTCAATTCAATTAATTTATTAAGTTTTGACGAAACAATTATTTATTACTTTACAACTCAGTCAGTTTTTGTAACTAACCTGAGAGAGATATTGGTTTAATAGGATAAATAAGAAAAAAATCTTTCGAACAGCTTGTCTTTTAGTACTTGGATCCCCCAACTTTTGAAATGCCCCGAATTCAACTTGGGCATCCAAGTCGGGGTCGATACCGGCAAAAACGTCTCTGAACAAGGTTCTAGCACCGTGCCAAATGTGGCCGAGGAAGAAAATGAGGGCAAACGTGGCGTGGCCGAAAGTGAACCAACCCCGTGGGCTACTTCTAAAAACACCATCCGATTTTAGAGTGGCGCGATCAAATTCGAAGATCTCACCTAATTGGGCGCGCCTGGCATATTTTTTCACCGTGGCTGGATCACTGAAACTAGCACCATCTAGTTCACCACCGAAGAATTCTACGGTTACACCGACTTGCTCAACGCTATATTTTGATTCTGCTCGTCTAAACGGTACATCAGCTCTCACAACGCCCTCGCCATCTACCAAGACTACGGGAAATGTCTCGAAAAAAGTTGGCATACGGCGTACAAAAAGTTCATGGCCTTCCCTATCTCTGAAGACGGCATGGCCTAGCCAACCGACAGCTATACCATCTCCGTTGTCCATTGCACCTGCTCTAAACAATCCCCCTTTGGCGGGGTTATTACCAATGTAGTCGTGAAAAGCTAATTTTTCCGGAATCTTCGACCAAGCTTGGGATAGACTTAGATTTTCGGCTTCACCTGATCGTATTCGTTTCTCTATTTCTTGTTCGAAGTACCCCTGATCCCACTGGTAACGGGTGGGGCCGAACAATTCGACCGGAGTGGCGGCAGAGCCGTACCACATGGTTCCGGAAACCACAAAAGCGGCAAGAAATACGGCAGCAATACTGCTAGACGACACGGTTTCGACATTTCCCATACGTAGAGCTTTGTATAACCGTTGGGGAGGACGAACACTGAGGTGAAACAAACCCGCTAGTATACCTAAAACTCCCGCTGCTATGTGGTGCGAGGCTATTCCGCCCGGTACAAATGGGTCGAAACCCTCGGCTCCCCAAGCCGGATCTGTGGGTTCCACTTTTCCGGTTAATCCGTAAGGATCTGATATCCAAATACCGGGGCCAAACAAACCTGTTACGTGAGATGCTCCAAACGCGAAACAAAGTACTCCTGAAAGAAATAGGTGGATTCCAAATATTTTTGGTAGATCCAGGGATGGTTTTCCCGTGCGATCGTCGCGAAACAGATCCGGGTCCCAATACACCCAGTGCCGGATAGCGGCTAAAAACAACAAACCGGATAGTATGATATGGGCCGCGGCTACTCCTTCGTAACTCCAGATACCCGCATCAGTTGCGGTATCCCCGGTGATGCTCCAGCCTCCCCACGACTTCGTTATTCCAATGCGAGTCATAAATGGAATGACGAACATACCCTGCCTCCACATGGGATCAAGAACGGGATCCGATGGGTCAGAAACAGCTAGTTCATATGAAGCCATTGAACCCGCCCGGCCAGCGACCAAAGCAGTATGCATCAGATGCACGGAAATCAGACGACCGGGATCGTTTAATACGACGGTATGGACGCGATACCGAGGCAAACCCGTGAGAAACCCCTTTCTTGGATATTGGAGATGAGTGACCACTACGTAACTTTCTTGCAATACAGGCTTGCGTTATTAAGTTATAAATAGACGAGATAAAATTTGTTGTGTGAAATATACAAATCAATAATTTGGTTCGTGACTAGAAGCAGTTCTCTTCTCTTGTTTCACCTACTTGTTTGTACGAAACACGTAGTGATGTGGGATAAGCCAGTTACTTTTCTTTCAGGAACAGATGAAGGCATGGATATTTTAGCATTTACGCGCTTTACATAACAACGTAGAGATTGGTCCCATCAGAGTCTGTTAATATCTGCAAAAAGGTACGACTTCTTTCACCTACGTCGTCTTCGTCAGGCGTGTTATAATGTGACGTAAGCTCTTTTTCGGCTTCTACGTCCCCAATTTGGAGGTAACTACAACCTCCTTCGGTAGTTTCTATATGCCAATTGGTGTTCCAAAGGTACCCTTTCGTCTCCCTGGGGAAGAGGATGCGGCTCGGGTTGACGTATAGTGCGACTTGTCAGGTGCGTCGAGCCGAACGGAACCCGTTTCCATCATCTCTTATCCGATTGATTTGTCTCTATCTCGCTTGGAATTGACTAATCTATCAGTGGTCAAATGCGTGAGAAAAATCTGTCAATAGGTTTGGTAGTCGTTAGAATCCACGGTTAGTTGGAATAAACAGATTGCCTAGGCTCCGGTTACTCAATCCCAAAAATCAATCGTAGCCAGAATGACTATGAAATGAAAACCAGAACAGAAAAAAATTTAAATAGATTTTTCTGTGAATATGTTACATAAGATGTGGAAATAGATATAGGGGAAGTGAAACTATTTGTTCCGTATGTGCAAATGGCGGTCGGAACCCCACAACCTCCGGGGTAGAAGATGAACCTAAAGACTCTTTGCATCAAAAGGACTCAATCACGAACAGAAATGCGCTGGTGCAAGGGGAAGAGGTTGACACGCTGGAGTGAATTCACCGACCACCAGTCACGAAGTGGTTCAGAATGTGGGAAAGCTGGGCCAGACAAACTTGAACCGGAAGCTCCAATACGGTGGGATCGAAGACACGGGAGAAAGAAGAAGCAATAGTTTTTTCTTACACTCATTTCGTATAGAAGCTAGCGGAGCCGTATGTATCTAACGATACCTATACGGTTCTGGGGGGGGGGGGCGGCAGAGTGGGAGTCGCGAAAACCTATCCCAATCAACCGGCTTTATCGAGAGAGACTTCCTTTTCTGGGTCAACAGGTCGATGACGAAATCGCCAATCAACTTATCGGTATCATGATGTATCTAAATGGGGAAGATCAAGCCAAAGATATGTACTTGTATGTAAATCCACCAGGTGGGGCGGTATTAGCCGGAATATCTGTTTACGACGCGATGCAATTTGTCGTGCCAGATGTACATACTATTTGCATGGGACTAGCTGCTTCGATGGGATCTTCCATTTTGGCTGGGGGAGAAATTACCAGACGTATAGCACTACCTCACGCTTGGCGCCAATGATTTGTGCGGGTTAGAACTTTGCCTTCGCCTAGTTGGGGTAACAGTAGCATGGCAATTATTACTTGGCGATTCCCCCCACAAACATCCAACTATGAAATAATGAAACGCTGAGGAGGTAAAGTGAATCAAAATAAATTTTTTGACTTGTAGTAGATTCATTCCGGATCGAAATCAATATATCCCAGCGTCATAAATTGCATGAAATATCGAATCTACATAATTTATTAAACTTCGACTTTTTTTGTAGAAATAAAACATCAAGTTTTTAAAGAGTTGAGCGATGTCAATTTCGTTGTCCATCGAGGGTATATATAGCAAACTCTGGGATTGCTGGGCGCGCTACAGCGACGGAACCATCATAATACGTTTGAAAGAAAGGATGGTATGATCTCGTAATACTCTTCCCATGGTATTGCAAGAGGAAGGGGCTTTACAACGAAGTAAATCTGTCTTTTAAGACAAGGAGTTAATGTTTAACTACCGATTCGAACAGACTTTGTTGCCCCACCAGAAGTATAGCCGTATGCAAAAGAATTTGCTTGTACGGTTGGACTTAATCAGAATCATGTAATTAGGGTAATGATTCATCAACCCGCTAGTTCGTATTACGACGGACAAGCTGGGGAATGCGTTATGGAAGCAGAAGAAGCATCAAAACTCCGCGATTGCATAACCAAAGTCTATGCCCAAAGAACTGGTAAACCTTTATGGATAATTTCTGAAGACATGGAAAGAGACGTTTTTCCGCCAGCAGAAGAAGCCCAGGATTACGGCGTTGCGGACCCCGTGGCGTTGGAAAACGCGTCAGCCTAAAGATTCGATGGGTAGGAAGTAACTGACACTTACAAAAAAGAAGTGAATTCCTCTTACTCAAATTTTTTCTTCGTAGTTTCACGTTTATTAGCTCAGCCAGCTACAAATCCATCCATTGGGAAAAAAAAGCAAATCTTCGAAGTTTCTTTTAGTGCTTCAAACAAAAGAATCCTGTAAAGATTGATTGTTGGATACCGAGATCTAGAAAGTTTCCCCAAATGGTTGATAATATTTCGAACCGAATAAAATCTCTGCGTCTTTGAACGTGCCAACAAATCAGCAACTTATTAGAAAAGCGAGGCAACGGTTGAAGAGTGGGACGAAATCCCCCGCTCTTCGGGGATGCCCCCAACGGAGAGGTGTGTGTACTAGGGTGTATGTGTGACCTGTTCGGATCGGAAACCTAAGACATTAAGGGGTTGATGTTGTGAGATAATCCCCCGAATGAAATAGGGATAAATCCATAATCCATCTGTTTCGATAAGAAGTGGAAATTCGTGGTTTAAGTCGGTGCAAATCCGATCATTTTGATTTGGGACGACAAAAGCCAATCGGTAATAGTAAAGTTGAGTTATTAAGCGAAGCCAAGCGGGTGATATCAACTTCTATACCTCTTCCGCCAATCCCATTGCGATGGCAATAAATACGGGTCAGCTGTTCCGCCAATCTCCAGCGTAAAATACCGTTACTATACATATGATTTCTTCCGAAACAAATAAGAAATGGAAGTGAGAAAGCCCAGCTTGATGGGATGAGTTAAATATTGGGGATCATGCGACCCGCCAACAGCAATTTCGTTTTCCTTATCTTCGGAAAAGCCTAGGCTCCGGTATATAGGGGGGACCCGGATGCCATAAGAAACTGACCACGGAAACATCGGAATCCGTAGTATCTCCGGTACAACGTACTGCTTACCGACAGGTAGGCAGATGCTGGTGGGGTATCCAACCTGTGCCGGAGTATTTACGGGGGGGAAAGTCGGAGTAGCCAAAGCTGCCGGAATCTCTATTTATCACATCAGATAAAAAGACGGGAATTTGTCACAGCCGACAAAATTCCCGATAGTTATGAAGCAACTACCTGCGACCTTCTAAGAATTGAGAGGCGCGGTATGTCATCGCACATAGTACAACTAAAATCTAAATCTATCTTGGGGATTTTCATCTCTCTAGATGGGGTACGTTTCAGTATGACACAGCTTATCTATTTCTCTAAATTGATATTTCTAAATCGATATCTCTAAATAAGAGATATTGAAACGAAACTATTTGAGGGAGTAGCGGAGCCAAGGAATAAATGGATTTTTCGGACGAAAATATAATTTTCCGCGAGGCTATACTTATAATGACCAGAGTAAAACGGGGATCCATAGCTCGTAGATATCGCAAAAACATTCTCGATTTCGCATCCGGGTTTCGGGGGGCTCATTCGAGATTATTTAGGACAGCGAACCAGCAGGAAAGAAGGGCATTAGCTTGCGCTTATGTAGATAGAAACAACCGAAAGAGAAAATTTCGCCGTCTGTGGATCGCTCGGATTAATGCGGCGGCGCGAAAAAATGGAGTTACGTACAGTTCGATGATTCACAATTTGTTTGGGAATCAAGTTTTTCTGAATCGCAAGACACTCGCGCAAGTAGCTACTCCAGATGCTTACCGTTCCCCTAGGCCCGTACGAGAAATTAATAACGAGAGAGATTGACATGCAGCGGTAAGCCTCTCCGGATTAAACGGAGAGGCCAGAAATAGAGAAATAGAGGACGGGTTAATTTGCGGATCTGTCACAGGGAGAGGAGAAGGAAGAAAAGACAAACGGAAGGACAGACTATCTTATAGACATCAGTTTGATTCGACTTAGAAACATTCAATCACGTTGCTTTCGCAGGAGATTCCTAGTTATCGAATTGAAAAATCCCCCGGAAGTCAATTTTCCAAAATTATCTAATTTTCGTTGTTTGAAAAGGGTAGCAAAGCCAAAATACGGGCTCTCTTTATAGAGATAGCTACCAAACGCTGCTGCTTGGAGGTTAATCTATTCATCCGTCTCGATAGGATTCTTCCCTGCTCACCGACGAATCGACGAAGTAGACTCGTATTTTTGTAATCAATAGCTTCATCGGAGCGAATAGACGGGGAACGTCTACGGAGAGATCGTTTAAATTTATTCGTGATATTTTTTTGTGACTACCAATACAAATTAATATTGATTACTTACCAATTAATCAGAAATATCCTTTACTTCTTTAGTTCTTTGTGATAAGTATGTTTGTGGCAACAGACGCAAAATTTCTTCGATTCCAACCGAGTAGGTGTGTTACGGCGATTCTTACGTGTGGTGTATCGAGAAATACCCGTGGATTTGTCGCTGTCGCCAGCCTCTTTGCAAGTACAAATTGTACATGCCAAAGCAGTGGTTACCCTCGCATCTTTACTTTTGGTCATAAAATCAATTGCATCATAATAAGATAAGGTTTTTTTTTTGAGGGGGGGGGGGGGGGGGCGCAAGTAGATCCAAATTTGTTTGAGCGGACTACTCGGAAAGTTTTAACAATAAGATTTAAGTTTCAGCTACCCCCCATCAATAACTCGGTTACGCGCTACTCGTCTCGCAAAACGTAAATTTATCCGATTTTTTTGCTTCGTCTGAGCCCTCTGTAGTTAGTTCTTTGGATCAGAAAAACGGAAATAGTAAAGCGTCTGGGAAGAAGCGATTTACCTCTATTAAGGAACCAGCTAGCAAGCCAAACCATATTGCAGCTACGACAGGGGCCGTAGATAGGTATATCTTCACATGTTGCATTAAAAATACTCCTTATTTGTAAAGTTCTATTTATATACCTCCTAGTCTCTATTCCTCTTCTACTTCTTTCCTCTCACTTCCGGAGAACCGATTATTTGGAACTTACAAATCAATTTTTCTGAAGGAAAAGTTGATAACTTCGGAGTACTCGATGTTAGTGGTACTAACAGTGGTACTAACACCCGCGATGTCGATGAAAAGTGGGGAAAAAGAAGGAGTAAGAATTGAACGGAGTGATAAGAGACAACTATCTATCGAAAAATAAATTTTACTTTTACTGGTAGCCGGTATCTACAGCTACCGGTTATAATAAATTAGATGAAGTAGCATTGGATCGATGATACCAGTTGCAAATCGAGACTAGTAGGGATGTAACGCAGCTCGGTAGCGTGTTTGTTTTGGGTACAAAATGTCGCAGGTTCAAATCCCGTCATCCCTATTATTTTCGATCCATGCACCAAGCTTCGAGGCTGGGACTTCTAGTCTCACCAATTTACTGCGGAGGGGAAAAAATCTCTAACTCCTACATCACCCCCAACTTCCTCCTCGCAGAGTGAGGAAGGAAGCTGTGCCGCCTTTTCACTCGGAGAAAAAAGCGACCCCGGAGGTAAAAAGGGGACGTCCTTAGTTCAGTCCGGTAGAACGCGGGTCTCCAAAACCCGATGTCGTAGGTTCGAATCCTACAGGGCGTGCCTACTACCGCTTACCCAAGGATTACTTGATATAACTAATACGTGTCGAATACAAAGTAATTGGAAAATGAAGGCAACAAAATTGTTGTCCCCGAAGCAGCCCCTCATGTATGTTTCTTAGATAAACAAATATTTTCAAACAAATCCTAGAAATGATGAGATAATGGAAAGTAAAAAAAGGATTTCTAGATGAATATTTTTTAACCTTTCTTCTAAATCAACGTCTCGTTTGATGTTTGAGATGCGATAATTTTTAGATTCTATCGAATATCTAGTTGATCGCCGCGTCGATATTGTGGGTATGCAGTTACAAATAATCCAGCTAGGGTTATCGGAATCGAACCCGACACAATTCCCGATAGTGATGCTTCAACCATTCCAGTTTATAGATATTTAATGTAAATACTTACCGAACTTACCAAAGTTGATTTTCGCGCCAACCAAATAGTAATTGGTAAGTGCAATGAATTAGTAGGCGCCAGCGGGGCCCCCTTTTCCGCCCTTCTCCCCCTCCATCTAGATTCTATATGATAATGATAAGTCACAGAATCTGAATCTTGTTCAATCCAACAAATAAAGCTAAGGTCGAAGTTAATACAGACGTCAAAAAGGCGAAGTAGCTTGATAGAGTGAGCATAAATTTGAATACCAAATTATCTGACAGATGGGTTAGTATACGATTTCTCTGAGTAGTTTATCACCCGAACTTACTGAATCAAAGTTGTTTACTCAAATTTGCTAAGTCGGGATTCATTAGTCCCATTTATCGGGGTGATCTGAACCCATCAATTTAGTTTATTTGGTATAATTACGTCTCACTCATTTAATTTATGTCTTACTAGTTCGATTTATGAGGTAGGCAACCACATAGTATCTCTCGATCGTTAATTAATCGCTTAGTAATTGCTAAAGAAGTCTTCCCCTTTTTCGGCAACTGCCCCCATTCCCCTTGGAATGGCTATCTCTTTGGCCTACTAATACGCCCAGGCCTGGTTGAAATCAGTAATTGCCCGGACACGCCGAGATACGAAGGCAGGCTGGAAAACGGAGCAGTGGAGGAGATCCCCGCGCCCGCAAACCGCCGTACGGGTCTGAAGCTGGCCAAGGCTTTCTAGTCGGTTTGGTCTGGGTGTAGGCAACCACCCATCAGAAATTTCGTAAGTATCGAACACCTCACCTGTGAGAAGCGAGTAACCTTGCCGCATCAAAGGCGAGCTAGCTATACTGAACCAGTATATTTCGGATATACCCTGGGTATAAAAGTGACATTCTAATTGGGGTCAGTTCCCGTTCGAAAAGGTTTACTGGTGGATCCTGCATCTTTCATCCCCTTTCTTTTTCGGGAAACAATCCTTCTTAGTATTACAAGATAGATATAGATAGATACGGAGCTGAACATGTCTGGGAATACAGGAGAACGCCCCTTTGCTGACATCATTACTAGTATTTGATACTGGGTCATCCACAGCATTACTATACCCTCCCCGTTTATTGCAGGCTGGCCATCTGTCAGTACAGGTTTAGCTTACGATGTTTTCGGAAGCCCCCGCCCAAACGAATATTTTTCAGAGAGCCGACAAGAAGTTCCCTTGGTAACTGGCCGCTTCGATTCGCTGGAACAGGTCGACGCATTCACCAAATTCTTTTAGGAGAAACCAATGGCTTTAGATAAAACTTATCCGATTTTCACTGTTAGGTGGTTAGCCGTTCACGGCTTAGCTGTCCCTACAGTTTTCTTCTTGGGGTCCATATCAGCTATGCAATTCATTCAAAGATAGTTTTTAGTGAGCTCCGAATTTATGACACAACCGAATCCAAATAAACAGAGTGTAGAATCGAATCGTACAAGCCTTTATCGGGGATTATTACTGATTTTCGTACTTGCCGTTCTATTTTCTAATTATTTCTTTAATTAGAAACTAAAAAGAATTGTCTGAAAGAGATCGAGATCCCAATTATTTGTGACTGTTCATGTCTCGAGTCGGGGCCGGATGATAAAGCCAGGAAAGTACGGGGTAAGGAGGTGGCGCAGATGACAAATACCACTGGAAGGATTCCCTTGTGGTTGGTAGGTACTGTAGCCGGTACACTTGTGATAGGTTCGCTAGGCATATCCTCTTACGGAGCTTACTCGGGGTTGGGGTCGTCTCCTCAATAATAATTGCCGTTTGATCAATAAAATTTTGCCGAATTCTACAAGCAAGCGAAGTCTCCGTTTTTTCTTCCCTTTTTACCTAAAGAAGGAGAAGGAAAAAGCGGTTCAATTCAATATATCTCTATTTAGTTAGATAGAGACAGATTAGTGATATGTTGAATTGTAGTCGATTCGTCGACCGGACGTAGTAATGCTCAGCTTCATTGGTATCATAGCTCCACGACGCATTTCTTGAGTAGACGGATCGATCGATTCTTTTATATCTAAAGAATCGGTCGAGGCTGAATGTGACAACTAGAACGAATAGTTCTTCCTACGACTTTTTTTTTACAATCCTATAATATATACAGATAGAAAATTTGACATCCCGGTTTGGGAGAGGTATTCCAGTCCGGGAGAGAAAGCTGGTTTGATATAATCGGATCAATCAATAGGTTTTCGGGTACTTTAACAAACTAACAAATGAAGTTTTTTTTCTTTACTTCTTTCTAAAAGCAATCTTACCAACTAGTCCTATCCCTATTTGTGGTCTACCTCCCCACCCGACGTTGCATCTTCCGTGCCCCAGTTCAGACTTGATAGAGTCGAACTGGGGAACTGGTCGGTGAAGAAGTCAACCGATTGCGTCGGAGAATCCATGTGGGTGACGTCGACGACGTCGTTGACGCCGCCGACGAAGCCGAAGTCGACGCAATCAACACTCTCCATGCGGCTATCAAACCATTGACTGAAGAAAAAAAAAAGACAGGTGGAGATCTCTTTTTCTACACGCAGTTATCAGTCGGGTTATTTAGCCACGGGAGGGATGGCGAGAAACGGAAAGAGTAGGCAGTCAGAAATTCATTTCTGCCAACTGGACTTTCTCAAACTGTTTCTTCTTAAGCACGAGGAAAATCTGTGCCAAGACAACCGATGCAAAAAAAGCTATGAGACCCTGAATACGCAACGGGTCTTGGAGTACGACTTCAACTTCTCCCTGACCAAATCCACCAACATTGGGGTTATTAGTCAATGGCTGATCGGCCTTGACGAACTCACCTTCCGAAACGATGAGCTCGAGGCCGGGGGGGACGGTATCAGTTGTTTCACGACTCTCGGATGACTCTTCGATAGTGATTTCGTATCCACCTTTTCCTTCTTTACGAACAACCCTCTTTATTTTTCCCGTTACTGAAGCGGTATAGACCGTGTTGTTGCTTCTGCTCCCATCTGGGTAGATTTGTCCCCTCCCCCTATTCCCCCCAACATAAATGGGATATTTCAGGAAATGAGCTTCTTTGTTAGTACCAGGGTCCGGTGAGATAATCGGAAATATGATTTCGCTGTATAATTTGCCCGGCACTGGTCCTACGACGATTACATTTTCTCTCCCGGGACGGTAACTCTGAAACGACAATTTCCCCAATTTCTCTTTCATTTCGGCTGGGATGCGATTAGAAGGAGCCAATCCGAACCCCTCTGGTAGAATGAGGACAGCGCCGACATTCAACCCGCCTTTTTTCCCGTTTGCGAGTACTTATTTTATCTACGTATCATAGGGAATCTTAACAACTGCTTCAAATACAGTATCGGGAAGAACGGATTGCGGGGCCTCAATATCCACAGGTTTCTTGGCTAGGTGACAATTGGCGCACACAATACGCCCCGTAGCTTCTCGGGGATTCTCATAATTCTGTTGCGCAAGAATCGGATATGCATTTGATACAGATGGACAGTTTAATTCACCGAAACCGATCGACACCGCAAGTGACAGAATCCAACACTTCTCCATCCAGTTATTCGTAATTCTTCTTTGCATAGATTGGTGATTAGTCTCAAGTCTTTGTACAAACGGGTCATGTGTCCGCTTGGCAGCAAATAATTTCTTCCTGTTCCAATTCTTTCCTCTTCTATAACCCTTCGATCATTATTAGCAGATGACAAACGAGAGGGGGGGGGGTGCAAATAACCCAAATGGGTGGACTAGTCTAGCCTGCTAGATGCAAATTCGGAGAAGTGGTTGTCACCCACTCATTGTATGATAAGTTGCTACAATCGAGGGAGATGTGCGACTCAAGTGACGAAAAATCCAATATTTGGATACCGTATCTAAAATAACTGGAAAGGTTGAGACGAGGCGAGAAATTACATATTTATCGGGAATTAGGCCGAAATGTTCGAAGAAGGAGCCTATGACTATTTCCCAACCATGGGGCGAGTGGAATCCTACACATAAATCAGTTAGTGAGGGAATGGAAAACGCTTTCGTCGTGTCATTCAAACTATAAAATGACTCCTGAATCCGGGAATTTGAAACTGCAAGTCTCTTTCGACCCGTTATAAGCAATAAAGCTGGGATGGCAATACTAATTACATCGGTTACTAGCTGCAGCAGTAGCTGAATATTCAGTTCGTTATACATTATTGCCAATTGAGTAGTCTCGTCATATGCATTTGCATCATAATTTTGCAACTGCGTATCCGCCAAATGTTCAGTCGCGTCATCTAACCAGAGCAATGCTTCTACCTCTCGGAGCTGCTTCAGAGCCTTTTCCTCTTGAAGGGGGTTGATAAACACCTGGGTTTGGGTAATGTTCCACCAGCCCCTAATCCAAGACTCTAAAAACCAATTTCTGAAACTGATTGGAATCGTGAGAGGGAGAAGCAGGAAACACCCAACATATTGAAGGGAAACTAATGCTTGGTTTTTAGCTAAGTCGAAATCATTATGTACCAACGCACTTGATTGGTTTGTCAATTCCGCCCCGAACCTGGATAAAGTGCGGGTTACAGACCGAGGCACCAAACTAATTGACTCGTAGGCCGACGGAAAATTTGCTGATTCGTAACTAAATGATTTTTCAATCACTTTTTTGGTAGTTTGGAATGGAAGAAAGTTTACGGAACAACGTGCTCCCTTGGCATCAAACTCATTTGAAGTCGCTTCAATCCAAGCTAATTTCCTACTTATTTCTTCCACACCATCCAACTTGTAAAAGACACATCCTTTTGCGGGAGGAAAATCATTCTCCAGTTTATCTTCTGAGAAACTAACTTTTTTCCTTCGTCTACTGATTGTTTCGCCATTCGTGTAACAACTTTGGCGAGATTTTAAAGATATATCTTGGAGAAGCGAAGTATCTGGAAGGTTCGGCGAAGACGTATTCAAACAATTTTCTGTCAAAAACTTTTTTGCGCAATGGCACCCAATTGGAAACAATCCCAGTAGCTTTGTCCCGAAAATGAGTCTCAGGTCTTTTTGCATTCCCAAAATAGATAAGCTAAATCTGTGCTCTAAGAGACTGCAATATATTAGATATCTAGATTTATTGGATGCCGTGTTTGTGGGCGCTGTCGTGGCCCGCGGCAACTCCTCCGGTGTTGGGGGGGATAATTCCATTCGCACGAGAAGCGGGGAGTCGTTTATCAGGGGCTGTAGTTGCTTACTAGCCTCATAAGCTCTATCCGGGGAACGTTGTGGAGTACTAAAAAGCTGTCGAAGAATTCTTCGCTTCCAGTGATGTAATCGCATATATTAACTGTAACTATCTATCAATCGGGAGGAGGAAATAAGCGAAGTACGAGACTAATCAGATAAATTCTTGTAATTAGGATATCCCTTCTTTGCTTCGGACCCCCCCCCCGAACTTTCTCTTTTCGTAGCTCCCTCCACTCCAGTAGGCTTGCATTTCTTTGCAAATCATCCGGTTCTGAAATTCGATAAATTTTAAAAACCTTCAATCGATACGCGCGGGAAACGAGCGGGTTCGGCGGCTTTTTCTTCCATATCTCCTAGGGCTAAACCTTCACCGATCCTAGTTAGTGGGATATTTCGCCGACCCCTGACTTTCAGGTAGAGAATCCGACGTGGATAAAAGCCTCCCCTACTTTCTAATCCAACCGCTTCCACATCTTTTAGTACAAGTCGAATGTGGATGCGACGATTCTTTCCGGGAAAGCCCCACCGAAAGATGGAAGAAAACCCTTCTCGCTTATCAAACAAGTTGTATCCGCCCCCCACGTTCCGAAATGCAGTACACCACAGATACAGCCCGAGAAAGAGGCCTGCAATCCCGTAAAAACACATTACAACACCCTGTGGGATAAAAACAATGTGTTCGGATGAAAGTCCGGGGATCAGATCTTTCCCGACGCAGCTAGAGAATCCCACTGGTAGAAAACCTGTTGCGCCGCAGACAAGGATACAGGCCCAACATGAATTTGCAAATGTACGGGAGCCTTTTATGAAATCTACTTGGATCCATTTGGAGCGGCAATTCATTACTATTTCCTCACAGATTGCATAATAGATGGATTAGCCATTTTGTCATCAATTTTGCTTCCCCCCATTTCCTTATTCAGTCCATCACTTCCGCTTGTTTGCGACTTATTCGCGTTTAATAACGAAGTGCCAAAATGGGGTTCAAGTATAGCATATGGGATGGGGTAGTTATCTACATGTATCTCACCCTAAGAACAAATAATCAATCTATATCTCATTTCTGTATGAAATGAAAATGAGACATAGATTGATTGGAGTAGCATCCTTTCCCGAGCTTGTTGGGACGGGGATAACCACCAAGAAAGAGGGAATTCATCTTGATTAAGTATTAGCTGAGACTAGACTTCGAATTCAATTGGTATCAGGAAGTCACCGAGCGGTTTGCTCCGTCTCCAGAAAATGGGAAGGGAATTATAGGATTTCATCCCGCTCCACATATAGAAATGAAATAGCCATTGCAACTGCTGGAAACACCAAACCGACTAGGGGTACGAAAATAGAGGGTAGATAAGATGCTGCCATGATAAAATTACCTCAACTACAATAAAGAAAAGAAGAAATTTATTTATACAACGATATATCTCTGTTTCACTCTTCTTTCTAATATATAATGATATTCCCTTTGTTTCAGAAAGAAAAGGGGTTTACAGGCTTCCAGTAAAATAATCTAATTTGGATTTTTCATTTTTTGGGGTTTATCGGGGAGGGAACGAGTACGCCGACACCAAAAAATCCGAGAAATTTTTCATTACAAAAAAGAAACGGAAATAACGATTGTTTTCCCGTTTATTGGTGAAGAGGTAAGATGTGGCTGATTTAGAAATACGGGAAATAAAATTCGGAACGAATTCAATTTCTTTTACAAGGAGCTAATGAATAAAGCTCAGGTATTTCGCCCAAAACACCCTTCGAGAGATTACGTGGAACGATCGAATCGAGTAGCCCATTATCAAATAAAGACTCAGCTGCTTGAAAGCCATCAGGTATCTTTTGACGCGATGTTTGTTCAATTACCCTTTTACCGGCGAATGCTATATACGCTTTGGATTCGGCAATAATTATATCCCCCAACATGCCAAAACTGGCAGTGACACCCCCTGTGGTTGGATAGGTAAGAATCGATATATGAAGTAATTTTTTTTGAACTTGATGAATTTGTAAGACGGACGAAATTTTAGCCATTTGCATCAAGCTCAACGTTCCTTCCTGCGTACGCGCTCCCCCGGAAGCACAAATTAAGACCAACGGCGAAGATTTGTCCGTGGCATATTCGATTAAGCGAGTAATCTTTTCACCTACGACAGAACCCATGCTGCCCCCCATGAAGTGGAAGTCCATAACACCAAGTGCGATAAGTGTTCCATTTAGATATCCTATACCTGTTTGAACGGCGTCGGTTAAACCCGTTTTTTCTTGAGAAACAGCTACACGATTCTGGTGGGAATCCTCGTCGGAAAAATCTAAAACATCTTTTGCAGTCATGTCTTCATCCATGGGAATCCATGTGTTGCGATCGATCGAAAGTTCGATCCTTTCCATACTATTCATTGAAAGATGATAACCGCGTTCTTCACAAACACTTTTATTCTGTTTCAAAAATTTAGCATGAAGCATATTTCCGCAGTTATCGCATCGAGCCCGTAATCCTCTATTCGTGTTAACACTTATCCGCTTCTCTCTTTCTTTTTCAGTTGAGATAGAGCCTCTCGTAGCTTCCTCGGGGAAAGCTCCAATCAATCCACCAAATTTGCGCTTATCTTCAAACCAATTTATTACAGACGTAAAAATCTCCTCATCTGTTGTTTCCCCTTAGCCCGTGGAAAAAATAAATTTTAAATAGATTTTCTATGATATGACGAATTTCTCCTCCAATTGAAGTAGGTATCAACAAATCGGTACCAAATCCAAGTTCATTGACCCAATAAATAATTGGCAATTGACTAGTTATCTATCAAATCAATCATATTGTAGGTATTCAATTTCTATTATCCAACGAAACAAGCGAAGCTATATGCTGTGAAACTCAGCATGGTAGAGGTGTTTCTAATAAAGTGTTGAGTTTAACTTCAGACTACTCGTTCGTATCTCGTAATTTTGCAATACGAGTTGGTAGGGATTCGAACCCTCGGATTCACATTTCGAGACTATGTGCTTTTCAGTTTCCGTCATTGATTAACCAACTTTAATACGTATCGCGTATTGGGAGTATGGGGAAAATTAACTACTTCCCGATACTCCTAATATGTCTGACAACTGTTGCGGAACGGATACCAGTAGTAAATAGCTACGGAGATCCGAATCTATTTACAACGTATCAATTGTTTCGAATTCAAATTTGATTGCTTTCCATATCTCGCATGCGGCAGCCAATTCCGGACTCCACTTACAAGCTTCGCGGATAATTTCATTACCTTCACGAGCGAGATCGCGACCCTCATTACGGGCCTGTACGCAAGCTTCTAATGCGACTCGGTTGGCTACCGCACCGGGTGCATTTCCCCAAGGATGTCCCAAGGTTCCTCCACCGAACTGTAAGACAGAGTCGTCCCCAAAGATTTCGGTTAGAGCGGGCATGTGCCAGACGTGGATACCCCCCGAAGCTACGGGGAGTACACCCGGCATAGATACCCAATCTTGCGTGAAATAGATACCACGGCTACGATCTTTCTCGATATAGTCGTCGCGAAGTAAATCGACGAAACCCAAAGTGACTTCTCGTTCCCCTTCTAGTTTGCCGACTACAGTTCCGGCGTGTATATGATCCCCACCGGACATGCGTAATGCTTTGGCCAATACGCGGAAATGTATACCGTGATTTCGTTGTCTATCGATCACGGCATGCATCGCACGGTGAATATGAAGAAGCAGTCCATTGTCTCGGCAGTAAAAAGCTAAGCTGGTATTTGCGGTAAACCCTCCGGTCAGGTAGTCATGCATGACTATTGGTGCACCCAACTCCCTAGCAAAAACAGCTCTCTTCAACATTTCTTCACACGTACCTGCAGTAGCATTTAGGTAATGCCCCTTGATTTCGCCCGTTTCAGCCTGGGATTTGAAAAGAGCTTCTGCTACGAATAAGAAGCGATCTCTCCAACGCATGAATGGCTGGGAATTTACGTTTTCATCATCTTTCGTAAAATCAAGTCCACCACGAAGGCATTCATAGACGGCTCTACCATAATTTTTAGCAGACAGACCTAATTTTGGCTTGATTGTACATCCCAATAAGGGACGTCCATATTTGTTCAGTTTATCCCTTTCGACCTGAATGCCATGAGGCGGTCCAATGAAAGTTTTGGAATAAGCAGGGGGAATTCGGAGGTCTTCCAAGCGTAGGGCGCGTAGAGCCTTAAATCCGAAAACATTACCTACAATGGAGGTGAACAAATTGGTGACAGAACCTTCTTCGAATAGATCCAAAGGATAAGCTACATACGCAATATACTGGTTTTCTTCTCCAGCGACGGGTTCAATGTCGTAGCATCGGCCCTTGTAACGGTCAAGACTGGTCAACCCATCTGTCCATACAGTGGTCCACGTACCCGTAGAGGATTCCGCAGCTACCGCAGCTCCGGCTTCCTCAGCTGGTACTCCGGGCTGTGGGGTCATTCGGAAGGCTGCTAAGATATCGGTATCTTTGGTCTTGTATTCGGGGGTGTAATAGGTCAGTCGGTAATCTTTGACACCAGCTTTGAATCCAACACCTGCCTTAGTCTCCGTTTGTGGTGACATGGGTTTGTTCCTCCCTATGACTAAATTAGTAAATCTTGCAAAGATGAGATCTGCTCGGCATAGGTAGAGTATTTCGATGTGAAACGCGAAGTGGATATAGTTCAACCCGCGCATGATACTTATACCTGTCAAAACTCCATTTCAAGCATGGAACATTATCATTTTATACCGCGTCTCACGCGGGGTGCAACTAATCAATCCGTTTTCTTACAGAAACTGCTTAAGAAGCAACATTCTGCCTCATCCCAATACATTGACTCGGGAATCTCTTCGTGGTTAGACTGGTCGGTAGAATACGAACTAAATAATTGCCAATCTCTCGCGTTTAATGGTCAATCTCGTTTGAAAGAGAGGAGAACGCGTACCCCAATAATGAAGATTCAATGAATAGAGCGCAGATTTCATCAGTCTCTCGATCGTATACAAAACGAAGGAGAAGTTTGCTTCATCTGCGGTTCGGTTTACCCCCCCCCCCCCCTCCTATTTCATTTATCTATAGCTACATCTGCAAAACGAATTTAAATAAAGGGGAGTGAGTGGGAGGGGGGCGATTAACTCCTTTCTTCCCATCGACCACTCAACGATGAAATACCATATATTTCTATCGATTCAGTAATCAAATAAAGATAATACACCGAAATAGTATAGTTACGAAAACCAGTTCTCTCTCTTTCGAAATTTCTGAATTGGTGGAAAGAAACGTGGGCTATATCACTCAGATCATTGGACCAGTGTCGGATGTGGCTTCCTCGCCGGGGAAAATGCCCAATATCTACAACTCACTAATAGTCAGGGGACAAAATCCAGCAGGTCAAGAGATTAATGTTACTTGTGAGGTCCAACAATTATTAGGTAATAATGAAGTGAGAGCTGTAGCTATGAGTGCCACAGACGGTTTGACGAGAGGTATGGGTGCTGTTGATACGGGAGCCCCCCTTAGTGTTCCCGTTGGTGAAACTACTCTCGGACGAATATCCAATGTCCTTGGCGAACCCGTAGATAATTTGGGTCCCGTACAAGGTAGTACGACATTTCCGATTCACAGGTCCGCCCCGGCATTTACCCAGTTGGATACCAAATTATCGATTTTTGAAACGGGTATAAAGGTTGCGGATCTCTTGGCTCCGTATCGGAGAGGCGGAAAAATCGGGTTATTTGGTGGGGCTGGAGTTGGAAAGACGGTTCTTATTACGGAATCAATCAATAATATTGCGAAAGCTCATGGAGGTGTATCCGTATCTGGCGGGGTAGGAGAACGTACACGTGAAGGTAATGACCTTTACATGGAAATGAAAGAGTCAAAAGTTACTAATGAACAAAATATTTCGGAATCAAAGGTGGCTCTGGTTTATGGTCAGATGAATGAACCACCGGGAGCTCGTATGAGAGTTGGCTCAACTGCTCCAACAATGGCGGAATACTTTCGAGATGTTAACAAGCAAGATGTACTCCTATTTATTGACAATATTTTCCGCTTTGTCCAGGCGGGATCGGAGGTCTCGGCGCTACTGGGTAGGATGCCTTCCGCCGTGGGTTATCAACCGACCCTTGGTACAGAAATGGGATCATTGCAGGAGAGAATTACTTCCACCAAGGAGGGATCAATAACTTCCATTCAAGCTGTTTACGTACCTGCCGATGATTTGACTGACCCGGCTCCCGCCACGACATCTGCACACCTAGACGCCACTACCGTGCTTTCGAGGGGATTAGCGGCGAAAGGTATTTATCCAGCCGTAGACCCGCTGGATTCGACCTCGACTATGTTACAGCCTTGGATTGTGGGTGAGGAGCATTACGACACGGCACAGGGAGTTAAGCAAACTTTGCAACGTTACAAGGAACTTCAAGATATTATAGCTATTCTCGGACTAGACGAGTTATCCGAGGAAGATCGCCTGACGGTAGCTAGGGCTCGGAAAATAGAACGTCTCTCATCGCAACCCTTCTTCGTGGCAGAAGTTTTCACCGGCTCCCCGGGTAAGTACGTCAGTTTATCAGAAACCATTAAGGGATTTCAAATGATTCTTCCTGGAGAGTTAGATAATCTCCCCGAACAAGCTTTTTACTTAGCTGGCAATACCGACGAAGCCACTGCGAAAGCTGCGGCTTTACAAGCGGAGGGTCAGTAAAAGAGATGGTATTGAATCTTCGCGTAATGGCCCCTAATCGAATAGTTTGGAATTCCGAGGTTTGGGAAATCGCTTCATCCACCAATAGTGGTCAGGTTGGTATACTACCCAATCATGCGCCGCTTCTTACAGCTTCGGATATGGGAGTTTCGAAAATACGTCACGATGGGCAGTGGTCTTCAATGGCGCTGATGGGCGGCTTCGCCATGGTAGATAACAATCGGGTAACAATATTAGTTAACGAAGCGGAAAGAGCTACCGAAATCGATCCCGACGAAGCTCGAAGAACTTTCCAGATGGCTCAGGCTGACTCAGCTAAGGCAGAAGGCAAGAAAAGAGTAATAGAAGCCAACTCAGCTTTTAAAAGAGCGAAGGCCAGACTAGAAGCTTCAACTGCGGCTTGACGCGTCTTCTCTGAGCCCAGAAGCACTAAGTGATTCGGTAGTCCTATGATAATACTATCGTGCTACGCGCAAAAACCTCTGATGTGTCTCATATGCAGTAAAACTTATTAGATACCAATTTAATCATCACGGTATCTAGTAAGTGTTACCTACTATTGGATTCGAACCAATGACTCTCGCCGTATGAAAGCGATACTCTAACCGCTGAGTCAAGTAGGCTGCCATCAATTTGTTTCACGTCACTTTTTATACCTCCACCTATCGAGGTGCGTGACTCATATATAGATATGTCTATTATACCCGAAGGAATAGCTAGACACAACAGCATGTTTCATCACTTGAGAAATATTCGATCCCATATATATATATATATATATATCGCTTTTTTCAAACCGATTCGTTGACTTGACAGAAATTAATTGATACCGATGAAGTTATTTCATATATGATCAAATGGATCAAGGGCTATAGCTCAGCGGTAGAGCGCTTCGTTTACACGTGCGCCGATGTCTCTTCCTCGCGAGATTTGTCGAAACCCAACGATTCGTGTGAAACTCCGCATGATAGTTTTTTGTTTCACTTGAAGCGGAGAATACGGAAGAAACCAGTAGCATGACAGATGGGTTGACCAAAACAAAATAAGTCAACCCCCAAAAGTTGATATGGTGGGTAGGTGGTTTATCCGACGCCGGAAGTGATGGGGGCGGCGCGAGTACCCCGGGCGAGATCTCTTCTTTGTCTCACGAACTTTCGGGTAGAGAAAGTGTTGCACACCGCTTCCAAGCGACAGAGAATATTTGATATCGCGAGGTGGACCTGTGTCCCTAGAGGCAAACCTGCGTCAACGCGGCGTTAGTGACCTTCTCAAGATACTTCGGGATTGCTTGATTTACTTCTTCTTTCCCCATGTAGTTCCTTAAAAAGGATTTTTGGGGGAAAAGGGGTTGGTGCATCAGCAATTGGCTGTTTTTGCTGACTAAATTGGGGAGCAGCTGGTGGGAGAGCCCTATACCGTAAAAGCGGCATGTTGGGTTTGCCACGCAGTTCGAGAACGTTTCTCCACATTCCGATCCGCATGACCGGGAGTGTCTACGGCTTGAATCCGTATAGTCCTAACTCGAAGAAAAAGGAGTGGGAGGTCGTTGGCACACCGTATGTCTACCCAATCAATCCAAGTTGTCTATTTAAATGACTATATTATCACATCTAAATTATTAAGCTTTTCTCTTTCTAGTGATATATATATATATATGTCAGTTCTTTGATGCAGTTAATCACTAACTGAATCGGAGAGATGTGCAGGCAATCTGTTGAAAGTTACGAATCACCCGATTTTTCTGCTAGAAATCCGACATTGCCATTCTCGGAAATAGAAAGCTAACACCTCTCTCCACTTCTCATTATCGATGGGGTAACTACCAGTATAGTCAAACTAAAAATTTAATTCACTTCCCCAAGGGAGTTATACGTGCCAAACCCGTTGCAGTATAGCAAGACGATGGTTATTTACCAACCCAGATGTCGACACCTTTTCGTTTAGCTCCAGGTTTATCAACTAAATTAAGAAATTGAGGCGAAAGGGGTATGCAAATGTTTCTGCTCCACCAATATGACTCCTTCTGGATTTTTCTGCTAGTATCTATATCTATTCCCTACTTAGCTTTTTCGATTCCCGGATTTATTGCTCCCACTCGGGAAGGACCAGAGAAGTTAACGAGTTACGAGTCGGGGATTGAGCCGAAGGGGGATACTTGGATTCGATTTCAGATACGTTATTACATGTTTGCTTTGGTTTTCGCGGTCTCCGACGTCGAAACCGTATTTCTCCATCCCTGGGCTGTTTCTTTCAGGGAATTGGGACTATTTGCTTTCATCGAAGTGATCATTTTCATCTTTATATTAGTAGTTGGTTTGGTTCACGCATGGCGAAAAGGAGCATCGGAATGGCGTCAACTTCCGAATATTCGGGTGAAAGCGGCAGAGAGAGAGTCGAACCCCGCGGTGTAGATATCCCCCTCAATTCGGTGGAGCCTCCCCTCCCCGAATGGGGTGTGTCAAATTCAATTTTTTTAGCTAATATGAGTGATTTCTCCAACTGGTCCAGACTTTCCAGTTTGTGGCCACTTCTATACGGCACCAGCTGCTGCTTCACCGAATTTGCCTCCCTAATTGGTTCACGATTTGATTTTGACCGATACGGTCTAGTACCCAGATCCAGTCCTAGGCAGGCAGACCTAGTTGTTACCGCTGGCACTGTAACCATGAAGATGGCCCCGTCCCTCGTAAGACTCTACGAGCAAATGCCTGATCCGAAGTATGTAATCGCTATGGGAGCTTGCACCATTACAGGGGGCATGTTTAGCACAGATTCCTACAGCACCGTCCGCGGGGTAGACAAATCAATTCCCGTTGATATCTATTTGCCGGGTTGCCCACCCAAACCTGAAGCTATTATTGATGCCGTAACAAAACTCCGTAAGAAAATTGCTAGAGGAAGTTTCATAGATCGGGCTTCCCGTCCCACCCGAACGAAATACCCCAACCTAAATCATCGATTTCGCTTTGTACCTAGCATTCATATAGGTGAATACAATCAAGAATTAACTAATTGTGACACAAAGCTCTTATCAAATACTTTCTCGGAAAACTTTCAAAAGCTTGGAGATAGGCCTGAGAAATAAGTATCAGAAGTAGGCGAATAACTAGATTTTATTTCATACCTGGATAAAAAGGGAGAGGTATCAACCAATATGAACACTATCGATAGGGATAAGTTCAATATCGAGACGCGGGGTCGATTATCCGCTTGGTCAACCAAACATAAGTTTTCCCACCGACCTTTGGGTTATGATTACAGGGGTGTCGAGACTTTGCAAGTCAAGTCGGAGGAGTGGTTGTCTGTAGCTGTCGCCCCATATGCTTACGGCTTCAATTACCTGCGCTCCCAATGCGCTTACGACTCGGCACCGGGAGGGTCTTTAGTCAGTGTATACCACCTGACACAGATGCGAGATCAGCCAGATCAACCCGAGGAAGTGTGTACAAAAATCTTTGTTCCAAGAAAAGACCCTAGAATACCTTCGGTTTACTGGGTTTGGAAAAGCTCAGATCTCCAGGAACGTGAATCCTATGACATGTTGGGAATAATCCATCAGGGTCATCCGCACCTTAGGCGTATACTGATGCCTGAAAGTTGGGTAGGGTGGCCTCTACGCAAAGATTACGTCGTACCCAATTTCTACGAGTTACAGGATGCCTATTAATTCGTACGGGGGTGAAAGAAAAAATAGGTCTCGTCTGAAAACTTACTTCCCGACCGTCGGGATACCGTTACCATCTAATCCTTACCAAAACTGTTTACGGTTACCAAGCTCTCGAGTAACCCACCCAGTTTTCAAGATACTTCCTGGTTTTTGGTTAGCTCCTTCAGGGCTGGTTGATTTTCTGCAATACCAGAACTGGTTTGGCTTATCTCACAAACCATTTGGATGCCAAGAACCAGATTTGAACTGGTGACACGAGGATTTTCAGTCCTCTGCTCTACCGACTGAGCTATCTCGGCCGATTCATTTACGGATAAAACTCAACTAGAAATCGGTGAAGTTTATTTTTCAACTCCAGCTTCTTGCCTAGTCAAACCGTTGATCTCGCCTTCGTCGACCTGTTTAACACAATATCGCTTCCAGTAAATAAAGTCTGGAGGGGGAGGGGGCTCGACTGAGCCATTCACGTATATTAAAAGCCTGAATGGCTCACCTGCAAAGTGTTTCGGAAAGACCAAAGAAAATAAAATTGAAGTGGCTTCCGTATTTTGCTTCCGAACAAATTGTGTGAATCCGAACAATCTGAAATGGGTTAATTGAAGTGTCTCGTTGGGGATAGAGGGAGTCGAACCCTCACGGTCGAAACCAACGGATTTTCGTTCTACTGCAACTTGCGCCGCTATTTCTTATCTCATCAAGTGTGTAGAATGGGACTCTACCTCCATTCACGAAAGTATCATTTTCTGCTACCGGCTCGCTTGTTGAATAATTTTCATCGGAATGGAGTGGGATCCCGCAACAGGTAAGAGAAGAATATGCAGACTGGCAGTAGTAGAAGGAGTCTACTTAGTGTTGCATTACCAAGTACGAACAGAATTTCGTGAATGAATGCTGGGCCCAAACCGAGGGGTCCGCGTCCGAATAAGAAAAGAATTAAAATTTTATTTCCTTACCAGGTTTCAGTCTTATACTTCTACATCTTATCTCATGCAGTTAACCACGCAAAAAAGTTAGATATTCAGTTATTTTGAGAACTAGTAACTAACAGACTGCTCGTTGGAATGGCCCCCGTCGAGTCTCTGCACCTATCTCGCCTCATCGCCCGAAATTCATCCGAATAATACAAGATTTGGCTCAGGATTGCCCGATAAATGGTCCCAGGTTCCCCTGAATCTGGGGACTGCCACTTGATACGTCTCCATACCCAGGCTCAATCTGGTTGAGTCCGCTGCGTCTACCATTCCGCCATATCCCCACCCTTTAGGCCCCAACGAACTGACGAGAAGAGATAGATAACCACAGATATGTGTCTGAAAACTTTTGGCGTGCTTACACCTACTAATCCGCCTACCCCAGGCGGACTCCATTTTGTCCACCCCTAATTTGAAATAGTCCAGAACCGTGACATAATTTGTCTACACAATTTCTTTGGTTTAGTAGGCTTCTAACTAATAGGAAAAAGGAGACGAATTTGTTTCATTATCTCGCACTTCAAGTAAAAAAATGCATGTAATTCAACTTGTCGACGACGAGTTAATTGCTTCTCAAAAGTTGAGTTTCTATTATAGAAGTATATATGAATGCACTACTTGAAGCAATATATTATATTCGCCAATCAGTTTGATTTTTTTTTTGATGAAATTTTTATGTAAATGGATATGCTATAACGTCTTTATTTGGCATTACGAATCGCTGGCAGTTTTCGTCTACCCNACCTCCTCCTGAACTGTTGATAACAAATTGAATATTTATTAGTCACTATTCATATGTTATGATTGTCACAGATATCAATCCTGACTGACTTCTATTTCCTTCGCCAGCAGTAGTAGGTGGTATCTCCGTGCTGATCCCATAAGTTTATTCTCCAACTATAAAACGTTTACAGAAAAGGAGTTTTCACGTCTCGCTACCGAGGACCTCGCTTGAAAATGATACGTCGCCTAAAGAATTTACCGGGGCTTACGGGTGGGGGTAAAACACCCAACTTGGGAGAATTTCGAGTTGCTACCGATCAATCAGCTTCAAGAAAAATTTCTCAATTCTGTGTGCGTTTGGAGGCCAAACAAAGACTACGTTTCAATTACGGATTAACAGAACGACAATTACTGAAATACGTACGTATCGCTAGAGGAACTAGGGGTTCAACGGGCCAAGTACCGCTGCAATTACTTGAGATGCGTCTGGATAATGTTATTTTTAACTTAGGTATGGCTTCCACGATTCCTGCCGCTAGACAGTTAGTTAATCACAGACATATTTTAGTGAACAATCGTATTGTAGATATACCAAGCTACCGCTGCAAGCCGAAAGATATTATCACTGTTCGAAATCGACCAACTTCCTGTAATGCGCTGAAGGGTGAGTCTCCCGCGGGGGACAAAATACCGGATCACTTGACCGCTTCTCTGTCGGAAGGGAACAGGCCTACAGGGTTGGTGAATCGCGTTGCCAATCGAGAATCCGTCAATTTGAATATAAATGAATTGTTAGTTGTTGAGTATTACTCCCGCAAAGCTTAATGATCATTTACTGAATCAAAAATTTAATCGAGTAATTTGGAGGTCTCTACAATGGAAACCCAGGCAAAGGACTTGGGATGATAGAATTCAAGAAGCAGATTACTCGGAAAAGAAAATAACGAAAGTTTCTTGGTCTGGCTTGTTACTTCTTCTGAGCAGAAATTAACTTAGAATTTTTTGCCTTATAGATAAATACTCTGGTTTTGGGCAATTTAATTCGGTACGCGGTGAATTATCCGAATCACCGGTCCACGTCACTTCAACGAAATTCCTAATCAGCCAAAGTATTACCAACTCTTACTGCTTCTATTGAGACGGTCCTTTAGCTTTTTTTCGGACAGCTTGATTCGAAACCCGGACTCCAGACTCCAGCCTGTCTTTTCCGAATCGGCTATTTAGCTAGATTTCGATAAAGAAGAGAAGAAAGATAGCCTTGGAGAGGTAAAAATAGAGAAAGGAAAGGGAGGGATTCGAACCCTCGGTAGCTAGAAATCTACTTAGCATTTCCGGTGCTACGCCTTAAACCGCTCGGCCACCCTTCCTGGGGTTCATCAATTAAGTTATTCGACATATTTTAGGGATTTAGGTAGTAAAATGACAAGTGACTTGCGAGTAGTAGTTGGGAACAATTTCTTTTCCGAAATACAAATCAGACAGGGGTAAAATATTCAACGCGACTTGGCACTTTACTAATTTTCCCTTCCATATTATCGGCTAAGCATACCTTTCCTTTTGCAACCTCAATTGATGTACTAATAATAGGTGGAGTGCAAAAGAAAAACAAGGAGTCGAAATTGATTACGCCTAGATCTCAGAGAAATGACAACTTTATCGACAAAACTTTCACAATTCTAGCGGATATTTTGTTGCAAATCTTACCCACCACTAAGAGAGAGAGGGAAGCTTCTACATACCACAGGGATGGTGCGATTCGATAAGGCAAGCAATTTACCATTACTCAGTAGAAGTTGAATAAATTACAGCTTCGATAAGCCCACATTTCCCAGAGGTGTGTTTCGATTGCCAAACAAACCCTTCGGTCGCGTATCCACGATTGATGCAGCCTCGGAAGCTACGGCTCCCACTTCCCACGGATTTCGGTATCAAGCAAGCAGGAGGTTAAACCCATAAATTGATGTGTAATACGTGGTAATTTCATGAGTAAGCACAGGGAGGGGGCGGGCACCACGTGAAGGAATCGGCAATACAAAATCTCCGTCAATTTTTAGTTTCGACAGATATCGCCTGCTCTCGGTAACTTCGAAGTCGCGGTAACGGCCAGTAGCGATTGGGGCAACAAACATCCATCCCGTTTGCAGCTTGGATACCCTTAAAATCATCGGAGATTGCTGAAGTGAATAACCCCTCGAAAAACGAAACGTTGGGAACGAATAAATTGACAAGGGATTCGTTGTTACTGCTGTTGCCACGAGGGAATGACGCAACCGCCTCAAAAAAATTCTTTGCGAGAAGGATGGTTAGATACCAGCTTCATGAAACACTAACCCCCGCTTGGTTTCAATTTGGGAGTAAAAATAATTAGGTCACTTGGAATGCTATTTTTTACCCGCGAATCGAGCGGGAGGAGCCGTATGAGTTGGGAACCTCATGTGCGGTTTCGAAGCGGGGCTTATTTGTATAAGCAACCGTAACGGATGTCGGCCCAATCCGAAGGAGAATATGCAGAAGCTTTATGAAGCTACTACAAAGCCATGCGTTTGGAGGTTGATTCCTATGACCGAAGTTACATACCTCATAATATAGGCCTCACTCATACAAGCAATGGAAAACATGCAAGAGCTTTGGAATACTACTTTCAAGCACCGGAGCGGAATTCTTCTCCGCCACAAGCTTTTAATAATATGGCTGTGATCTGTCACCACGTGCGACTACCTGCGCTTCAGGATTCTCCGGTTTATAAATACTCAACCAATGAAAAGGGCTTCCCCCAAGCATACTTCCGAACGGGAGCTGCCTCGAGCTGCGGGATTCGGCCTCTTTCGAAGCAATCCAGGTTTGGAGGAGGAAGGTAGCCTAACTGTCTCATGGATAACTGACTGAATCGAAGAATAAAGCACCGCAAAGATTCGTCATTGAAAATCTGGGTCGATACGATGAGATTGGTCCATCAAAAAAGTTATACAATTTTTCTCTGTAGTAGAGATGATTGGGAAAGAATAAGTGGCGGACCACGGTGTAGTATCAAATCCTAAAGGAAGAAATTTTCCAATCAAAAAAAATCCAAGTCGAGATGGGGTAGTTAGTGCCAAAAGAGGTTATTACTCCTTTCCTCTTGTTCTTTTAACTGGGAGTACGGAAAAAATTTTATTCGAGACGGATGAAATCAGAAACCTGACTATTCTTAGTTCCTCCGAAGTTTGAAAGTAATCCCTATTTCTTTGTTAGGGGACAGAAAACCAGTAACGGAGTTGTCTGAGCCGTATGAGGTGGGAAACCCCCGAGTTCGGTTCTAAAGGAGGGGGTTTGAAAATAATCACCCATTCTGATCGAGGGGAACAGGCCATTCACCAAGGAAATTTAGAGATTTCGGAGGCTTGGTTTGATCAAGCTGCTGAGTATTGGAAACAGGCAGTAGCACCTTCCCCCGGTAATTACATTGAAGCACAGAATCGGTTAAAAATTACGGGACGCTCTTCTTTGTTTAACTAATCCGTGGGGGGAGGCGGAGCGACATGAAACAGAAAGGTTAACAAATGGAGTTGATAGATAGAGGTTCCTGCTTGCTCGACATCGACTTCGCCACCCCTCTCCCTACCGAACGGATGATCAATCCTATCAAGTCCATTAGGCACTATTGGGTCGTGTAATAATACCATCAAACGCCTACCCCGCATAACTTCTTTATAGCAGTTGCTCGAGTTTCAAACTCAAGGGAAAAGGGAATAGATTACTACATGCTGGTAAAAACTCTAGTTCTTAGAAGTTTCGTATCTTCCGTTGGTAGGTTGTTGCTATCCCCTGTCCGAAGAGAGGAGAGTCCCGATGACTATTCGTTCGCCAGAACCAGAAGTCAAGATTATGGTGGAGAAGGATCCCGTGAAAACCTCTTTTGAGAGATGGGCCCAACCCGGACATTTCTCGAGAAATTTGGCTAAGGGTCCCAGTACCACCACATGGATTTGGAACCTACACGCCGATGCCCACGACTTCGATAGCCATACCAATGATTTGGAGGATATATCCCGTAAAATATTTGGTGCTCATTTTGGTCAGCTAGCCATTATTTTCATTCGGTTGAGTGGCATGTACTTTCACGGGGCCCGTTTTTCCAATTATGAGGCGTGGCTGAATGATCCCACTCATGTGAAACCTAGTGCCCAGGTTGTTTGGCCAATAGTGGGTCAAGAAATACTTAATGGAGATGTGGGTGGAGGGTTCCAGGGTGTGCAGATAACGTCGGGGTTTTTCCAACTTTGGCGAGCTTCCGGAATAACTAGTGAGTTACAGCTCTATTGCACAGCTGTGGGTGCTTTAATTTTTGCCGGATTAATGTTTTTTGCCGGTTGGTTTCACTACCACAAAGCTGCCCCAAAACTAGCTTGGTTCCAGAACGTTGAATCAATGCTAAATCACCATTTGGCGGGTCTATTGGGGTTGGGATCTCTAGGGTGGGCGGGACATCAGATACATGTTTCACTACCAATTAACCAACTATTAGATGCAGGAGTTGACCCCAAAGAAATACCCCTTCCTCACGAATTCATTCTTAATCGTGATCTTCTAGCTCAGGCGTATCCGAGTTTTGCGAAAGGACTGATCCCGTTTTTTACTCTTGACTGGTCAGAATATTCAGATTCTTCGACTTTCCGCGGAGGGTTGAACCCAGTGACGGGGGGTTTGTGGCTGACTGATGCCGCACATCACCACTTAGCTATTGCCGTCCTTTTTTTGGTAGCTGGTCACATGTACAGAACCAACTGGGGTATCGGACATAGCACAAAAGAAATTCTGGAAGCTCATAAAGGCCCCTTCACGGGTGAGGGCCACAAAGGTCTTTACGAAATTCTAACGACTTCGTGGCATGCTCAATTAGCGATCAATCTTGCCATGCTAGGTTCTTTGACAATTATTGTGTCCCACCACATGTATGCAATGCCCCCGTATCCTTACTTGGCCACCGATTATGCCACACAACTTTCCTTGTTTACACATCATATGTGGATAGGAGGGTTTTTAGTAGTTGGTGCAGCTGCACACGCAGCTATTTTTATGGTAAGAGATTATGATCCAACTACTCAATACAACAATTTGTTAGACCGTGTTATTCGGCACCGCGACGCAATAATTTCACATCTCAACTGGGTCTGTATTTTCCTAGGTTTTCATAGCTTCGGTCTATACATCCACAATGATACTATGAGTGCCTTGGGGCGTCCCCAAGATATGTTTTCGGATACCGCCATTCAGTTACAACCGATATTTGCTCAGTGGGTGCAAAATACCCACGCCTTGGCTCCCGGATCAACTGCACCTAATGCGGCGGCGGGTACTAGCTTAACCTGGGGTGGCAGCGACTTAGTCGCTGTAGCCGGCAAAGTTGCCATAGCCCCGATTCCGTTAGGTACTGCAGATTTTCTGGTACACCACATCCACGCATTCACGATTCATGTTACTGTATCAATTTTATTGAAAGGCGTTTTATTTGCACGCAGTTCCCGACTAATACCCGACAAGGCGAATCTTGGTTTTCGTTTTCCCTGCGACGGTCCCGGCAGAGGAGGTACCTGCCAAGTATCTGCTTGGGATCACGTCTTCCTAGGACTATTCTGGATGTACAACTCGATTTCAGTAGTTATATCTCACTTCAGCTGGAAGATGCAATCTGATGTGTGGGGCAGCATAAGCGAACAGGGGGTGGTAAATCACATCACTGGGGGAAACTTCGCACAAAGTTCAACAACGATTAATGGATGGTTACGAGATTTTTCGTGGGCACAGGCTTCTCAAGTTATTCAGTCATATGGTTCTTCGTTATCCGCGTATGGTCTTCTATTTCTGGGGGCTCACTTCGTTTGGGCTTTCAGTCTAATGTTTTTATTTAGTGGTCGCGGATACCGGCAAGAACTCATTGAATCCATTGTTTGGGCTCATAATAAACTAAAAGTTGCTCCCGTTACCCAGCCTAGAGCCCTGAGTATTATACAGGGACGTGCTGTGGGAGTAACTCATTACCTTCTGGGTGGAATCGCCACGACGTGGGCATTCTTCCTGGCGAGAATCATTGCAGTGGGATAATGGCTAGGAGGATTTGAGAAACATTACGGCATCAAGATTTCCACAGTTCAGCCAGGGTCTATCCCAAGACCCAACTACTCGTCGTATCTGGTTTGGTATAGCCACTGCCCACGACTTCGAGAGTCATGACGATACTACCGAGGAACGTCTCTACCAAAAAATATTTGCATCTCATTCTGGTCAATTAGCTATCATCTTTCTCTGGACCTCTGGGAATTTGTTCCATGTGGCTTGGCAGGGCAATTTCGAAGCATGGGTGCGGGACCCCTTACACGTGAGACCAATTGCTCATGCCATTTGGGATCCTCATTTTGGTCAACCAGCTGTCGAAGCCTACACCCGAGGGGGGGCTGCGGGTCCAGTCAATATTGCCTATTCCGGTGTGTATCAATGGTGGTACACCATTGGTCTACGCAATAACCAAGATCTCTATACTGGAGCTATCTTTTTACTAGCTATTTCTGCTTCGTTTTTACTAGCTGGCTGGTTACATCTGCAACCTAAATGGAAACCAAGCATTTCTTGGTTCAAAAATGCTGAATCTCGGCTCAATCACCACCTTTCGGGACTCTTCGGAGTGAGTTCTTTGGCTTGGGCGGGGCATTTAGTCCACGTAGCTATTCCCGAAGCGAGGGGCGGACATGTTAGATGGGATAATTTATTGACTGCCACCCCGCATCCTCAGGGGTTGGGGCCGTTCTTCTCGGGTCAGTGGAGTGTTTATGCGCAAAATCCCGACTCTAGTAGCCATTTGTTTGATAGCACTCAAGGAGCGGGAACAGCTATTCCGACCTTTTTGGGCGGATTTCACCCACAGACTCAAAGTTTGTGGCTAACTGATATCGCTCATCACCACTTAGCCATTGCCGTTGTGTTTATAATTGCCGGCCACACGTACAGGACTAACTCTGGTATTGGGCACAGTATGAAAGAGATTCTGGAGGCTCATATCCCTCCGGGAGGTAGGTTGGGCCGTGGACACAAAGGACTTTATGATGCGGTCAATAATTCCCTTCATTTTCAGTTGGGGCTCGCTTTAGCTGCTTTAGGGGTCGTCACTTCGTTGGTCGCACAACACATGTATGCTCTACCCGCTTATGCTTTCATAGCACAGGATTATACAACTCAAGCCGCGCTATACACCCATCACCAATACATTGCCGGGTTTATCATGGCAGGAGCCTTCGCACACGGAGCTATATTCTTTATCAGAGATTATGATCCGGAACAAAATAAAGATAACGTCTTAGCGAGAATGTTGGAACACAAAGAAGCAATAATAGCTCACTTAAGTTGGGCTAGTTTATTCCTAGGGTTCCACACACTAGGGCTTTATGTCCACAACGACGTAATGCTAGCCTTCGGGACTCCGGAAAAGCAGATTCTTATTGAACCCGTATTTGCTCAATGGATTCAGTCTGCTCATGGTAAAACTTTGTATGGTTTCGATGTGCTTCTATCCTCGGCAGGTAGTCCGGCAAGTAATGCCGGTCGGGGCTTGTGGTTACCCGGCTGGTTGGACGCTGTCAACAACAGCAGCAACTCGCTATTCCTAACGATTGGGCCCGGGGATTTCTTGGTTCACCACGCCATCGCTTTGGGCCTACACACAACTACACTGATTTTGGTGAAAGGCGCATTAGACGCGCGCGGTTCCAAGTTGATGCCAGATAAAAAAGAATTCGGTTACAGTTTTCCTTGCGATGGTCCCGGCCGAGGCGGTACCTGCGACATCTCAGCTTGGGATGCCTTTTACTTAGCCGTTTTCTGGATGCTGAACACCATTGGATGGGTCACTTTTTACTGGCACTGGAAACACATAACCTTGTGGCAAGGCAATGCTGCTCAATTCAACGAATCTTCTACGTATTTAATGGGGTGGTTGAGGGATTATTTATGGCTGAACTCCTCGCAACTTATCAATGGTTATAACCCCTTCGGTATGAACAGTTTATCTGTATGGGCGTGGATGTTCTTATTTGGACATCTCGTGTGGGCTACCGGATTTATGTTTCCAATTTCTTGGCGCGGTTACTGGCAAGAACTCATTGAAACCCTAGCTTGGGCCCACGAACGGACACCCTTAGCAAATGTGATACGCTGGAAAGACAAGCCAGTCGCTCTCTCTATCGTTCAAGCAAGACTGGTGGGACTAGCCCACTTCTCCGTAGGTTACATATTTACCTACGCAGCTTTTCTAATCGCATCTACATCAGGTAAATTTGGCTAATTTTGGTTTGGTTGACTGCCAAATCGTATATTTTCGCGTCAAGCTTACCCCCCCCCCTCACTACCTCCCATATCCGAGCCGATTTTGAGACCGATTATCCATTTATCAATAATTAGAGATAGAAATTTATTACTTCTTCTCCAGTTATTGGTAAATAAACTTCTGGTTGCAAGTTCAATTTGTTCTAAAGTAGTAATCCAATCCTGCTTACTGATTCATCAATTACGGCAAAGAAAAGTCTCATTGAGAAAGAAAAGAAAAAGGAAAAGTTGGTGAAGAAATATGAGATTACCCGCCAATCTTTGAAAAGACGGATTAGAAGTAGTTTACCAATTCAGGATAAGCTAACTATTTCCAAAAGATTGCAATCTCTGCCGCGTAATAGTGCACCTGTTCGTCTCCGTAACCGGTGTTCCCTAACCGGACGACCCAGATCCAATTACCGAGACTTTGGCTTATCTAGACACGTACCTCGTGAAATGGCACATACTTGTGTGCTGCCCGGAGTATTGAAATCAAGTTGGTAGGAAAAGTTTTCTTCTACCTATCTCATCTCACAAATGACGTCTAATTCTCTGAAGTAGACAGTTCTTTCTTATCATATTCAATGTAATTATTCAAGAGATGTATAATAATTACATTGGAGGCATTAACTAAGCGGGGTAGAGCAGCTTGGTAGCTCGCAAGGCTCATAACCTTGAGGTCACAGGTTCAAATCCTGTCTCCGCAAAGTAAACCATCAGATGTTTACCTACGTCAGTAGTACGATGCTTGGTCTTCGCCGCGAGCTCAGACTAATCAATTTATTTCCCACGTTTCACCGATGAATCGGATATAGGTTTCTTCAGATCGGAGATCGAGAAAGTCCAAGTCTCTCTATCAATTATTAGATTGGGAATACTTGATGCCACACGGCAGAATAAGAATTAGCTAATTATTCCTTCCTTCTTCTCTTCTTATTTATTATACCTCCTCTTCTGAGCCGCTTCGTTCAATGGAGCATAAGCCTATCTACCTAGAGATAGATAGATAAACAGATTTACAGGTTTATATCTAGATATGCAAGTATAATTTAGGAACATAGCTATTTCGTGCTTTGGGTTAGACCTAGTCTCTTCCGTTTCATCAAGTTCCAATATTGCGATGAGAAGAAAACAGAAAAGGCGGGACGAAAACTGACGATGTGCCCAACAGAACTCAACCCAAATTTACTTCTGATCTGAGGCCCCTTTAACTCAGTGGTAGAGTAACGCCATGGTAAGGCGTAAGTCGTCGGTTCAAATCCGACAAAGGGCTAACCGAGAAGTCGTCCGAAATCCAAGGATCAAGCTGTCTCAGTTTCACGGAAACGCCCGGGTCCGCGTGGTCCCGATGCAGGGGAAAAAGTAGTACTCCCGACTATTTCTAATGGAGAAAGTTACAGTTTTGCAGAAATGTAATTATAATTTGGTGCAAAATTATAACCAACTGCCTCGAAATTAAATTTTTTAGTTAAATCGTTTTGTTTTCCATCGCGATTTCCGGCTTAAGTGGTATAGTTACACTGAGTAATGTGTCGCTCTTTGCAATATGAAAAAATCAGGTGGATATAATTTTTAATGCCGGGAACTTCTTTGTTACTCCTATCTTGGGAATTGAATGCGAATTCTCAATATCGATATATATAGATATATATCTATCGATATAACTATATCTATATATATATTTCAATTTAAATAAAGAAAAAGGAAAATTACATAACAATCTTTTCACTGCTTATTTAGATAATTTTCCGTCACTAGCAAAAATTTAGCACTCTTATTTGTCACCCCCCCCCCCAATGCCTGAATACGATTTCGCCGCTGGGGTTTGGAACAGAAGAAGAACCACTTTGTCGGATGTTGAAGTTTATGACATAACCCCCGATGGAGGTTAAACTGCGGCATGCCGCTACCCACTCCCGCTACTGGAGACCGAAAGAAAAGGCTTTCAATTTTTACTGCGGATTGGTAAAATAAGTACCGAAATAATTTCAAAAAGGGGATGGATACCACACATATCTATCTATATCTATCTATATCTATATACATGTTACATATCTATAGATATAGATAGATGTAGATAGATGTAGCTCTTCACGCCGCCCTAGTATTTCTCTCCCTAGAGATTCATGGAAACGAATTTGTCTCCTGCTAGGTCGGATTCCCGAGGTACCGTCAGTGTGGCGGAGTGGCTAACAAAGTCTCGGAAGAAAAGAAAGGTCTACCCACTTCCCAAAAAACTGCGTAACAAACGAGATCAGCTCGGGATCAAGTAAGTAATAAAAAAGAGATGCCTGAAATTTAAAATTGGATAAAAAAGAAGGAAAAGAAAATGGAACAAAAGAATCGGCCCGGCATAAACAACAAAAAAAGGGGAGGGCGAGTAGAAAACTAGAAGCGAGGCGAAGAAACGCTTAAGGGCACGAAAAATCCCAAACTCCCGAGATTGGAAAATCTACCAGCCCCATTTTCATGTAATAATTCCTGGGAGTATGCTGCTTCGGCAAATGACTTTTCGGAGGGACCGGTGTTGTAGTGGCCTACCTTACCGCGAAGGGACGGAACTACACCGCGTCGTGGCTCGAAGATAAAAAAATAGGGGAACCCAGAAATCGTTTGAGGAGCCGAGTGAGGGAATGAATATGACCATTGCCATTGGAAAATCTTCCAAGGAACCGAAAGATTTATTTGATAGTATGGACGACTGGCTCAGAAGAGATCGCTTTGTCTTCGTGGGTTGGTCTGGTCTATTACTTTTTCCCACCGCTTACTTCGCTTTGGGCGGCTGGTTCACAGGTACAACCTTTGTCACTTCATGGTACACCCATGGATTAGCTAGTTCTTACTTGGAGGGATGTAATTTCCTGACTGCCGCGGTCTCCACCCCCGCTAACAGTTTGGCCCACTCCTTGCTTCTATTGTGGGGCCCCGAAGCGCAAGGAGATTTCACCCGTTGGTGCCAACTAGGAGGTTTATGGACCTTCGTCGCTCTTCACGGCTCCTTTGCTCTAATAGGTTTCATGTTACGCCAATTCGAACTTGCAAGGTCTGTGCAACTACGCCCCTACAACGCAATAGCTTTCTCCGGCCCAATTGCGGTTTTTGTATCCGTATTCTTGATTTACCCTTTGGGGCAATCCGGTTGGTTTTTCGCACCCAGTTTCGGCGTAGCCGCCATCTTCCGATTCATTCTATTTTTTCAAGGTTTTCATAATTGGACTCTGAATCCATTTCATATGATGGGGGTTGCGGGAGTCCTCGGTGCCGCCCTTTTATGCGCCATCCACGGCGCTACAGTCGAAAATACTCTATTTGAAGATGGTGATGGCGCGAACACATTCCGCGCGTTCAACCCAACTCAGTCTGAGGAGACTTATTCAATGGTAACCGCGAATCGTTTCTGGTCCCAAATATTCGGTGTTGCTTTCTCCAACAAACGTTGGTTACACTTCTTCATGTTATTCGTGCCAGTGACAGGTTTATGGATGAGTGCTATTGGAGTAGTTGGTCTCGCCCTGAATTTACGTGCGTACGACTTTGTCTCCCAGGAAATTCGCGCAGCAGAAGATCCCGAGTTCGAGACTTTTTATACAAAAAATATCTTACTAAACGAGGGTATCCGTGCCTGGATGGCAGCTCAGGATCAGCCCCACGAAAACCTTGTATTCCCCGAGGAGGTTTTACCCCGTGGAAACGCTCTTTAATGGAACCCTCTCGCTGGGTGGTCGCGATCAGGAAACCACAGGTTTTGCTTGGTGGGCTGGCAACGCCCGACTAATTAATCTGTCTGGTAAATTGCTTGGTGCCCATGTAGCTCATGCTGGCCTGATTGTCTTTTGGGCCGGAGCTATGAATTTGTTTGAAGTGGCTCATTTCGTATCAGAGAAGCCTATGTATGAGCAGGGACTAATCCTACTTCCCCACCTGGCTACTCTGGGTTGGGGGGTGGGTCCCGGCGGGGAGGTAGTCGATACCTTTCCCTATTTCGTCTCCGGAGTACTCCATTTGATTTCCTCCGCAGTTTTGGGATTCGGGGGTATATACCACGCCCTGATCGGACCCGAAACTTTGGAGGAATCCTTTCCCTTTTTCGGCTATACTTGGAAAGATAAAAATAAGATGACTACAATTCTCGGTATTCATCTAATACTACTAAGTCTCGGAGCTTTTCTCTTAGTTTTCAAGGCACTCTATTTTGGAGGGTTGTATGACACATGGGCACCCGGGGGTGGAGACGTAAGAGAGATTACGAGTCTTACCCTAAGTCCTAACGTTATCTTTGGCTATCTACTGAAATCTCCCTTTGGGGGCGAAGGATGGATTGCGAGTGTGGATAATCTGGAAGATATTATCGGGGGACATGTATGGCTGGGATCCATTTGTCTTTTCGGTGGACTTTGGCACATATTAACGAAACCATTTGCCTGGGCTCGTCGCGCTTTCGTATGGTCCGGGGAAGCTTACTCATCCTACAGTTTGGGAGCCCTTTCCATTTTTGGCTTCACCGCCTGCTGCTTCGTCTGGTTTAACAACACAGCATACCCCAGCGAATTTTATGGTCCCACCGGTCCAGAAGCTTCTCAGGCCCAAGCTTTTACCTTTCTTGTCAGGGACCAACGTCTCGGTGCCAATATAGGTTCCGCTCAAGGACCTACTGGGTTGGGTAAATACCTGATGCGTTCCCCCACGGGAGAAATTATTTTCGGAGGCGAAACCATGCGATTCTGGGACCTTCGTGCTCCTTGGTTAGAGCCTTTAAGGGGTCCCAACGGTTTAGATCTCGGTAAATTGAAGAGGGATATACAACCGTGGCAGGAACGACGATCCGCGGAGTATATGACTCATGCCCCCTTGGGCTCTCTAAACTCTGTAGGTGGAGTAGCTACCGAAATCAACGCCGTGAACTACGTATCTCCCCGGAGTTGGTTAGCTACTTCCCACTTCGTTCTGGGATTCTTCTTTTTCGTGGGTCATTTATGGCACGCGGGTAGGGCTCGCGCAGCCGCAGCCGGGTTTGAAAAGGGAATTGACCGCGATACCGAACCCGTTCTTTCTATGACACCCCTTAATTGAAACTCGAAGACATATTGTTGAGGTGATGGAAAAGTGAGAAAAAAAATCTTCACTTCTTGTGTTGTGTTTCTTTTTTCGCCAGCAAACCAATATCTACTAAGTCTATGTTTTCACATCAGTGCCGGACTCATTACATCCAGGTAAACTCTATCTATCTATTCAAATAGATAGATAGATATCATCTTATTACCTGGTGATAGATAATACCAAGCTCTCTTCAGTTTGATGGGAGAAAATAAAATATTTCGTAAGACTAGTAATAACTGTCGCCCCTTCTGTCCAGTATTATTTGGTAGAAATAGTAGGAGAGAGAGGGATTCGAACCCTCGATGGCGTTTCATCGCCATGCCAGTTTTCAAGACTGGAGCCTTAAACCGCTCGACCATCTCTCCTCGACGAGGCAGATTTCTCACCCGATATTCGGGGGTATCAATCACGTTTTTCAGGCACTTCTGGTAGGAGGTAAAAAGGTCATCAATATCTATTTATATATAGATTTCGATGGATATATCTTTCCTCTTCAACGATATTTCTTTATACCGCGAAAGATACGGAGTGAAAATAATTATGACCGTGGAGTTATTGCAGATAATCATCCCGAATGTCGGAATTCAAACCAATTATAACTCAATCAGTACCTTATGAACTTTGAGGTAGTTAGTGGCGAAGGGGAGGTATTCGCGCCCCGTCAGCGGGGTAAGTCGTGGCGAGGCGAGAGTTCCGTCGGATGAGGATTGGATGGTACGAACAACTTACTTCTTATGTGGAAACAATCAGAATTATGACTATCGCGTTCCAATTGGCTTTATTTGGATTAATCGCCATCTCATTCCTGCTAGTTGTGGGTGTCCCCGTCGCGTTCGCATCCCCCGGTGGCTGGTCCAGCAACAAAAATATTGTCTTCTCAGGGGCTTCATTATGGATTGGATCAGTTTCTTTGGTAGGTATACCCAACTCCTTCATTTCCTAAATATTTGTTGCTTCGGTTCCTCCTCTCGTAATTCACCGTTACGAGTGGAGATGTCAAACGGGGGAGATTTACGCGCGTAGATTTAGATGAGGGGCTACGACAAGAAGTTCATTTCAACAGCTGAGGGAAGGGAAGAAATACGCGAGGTCCTCTCGATAAATTCAGTTTCTCACGTATAAACTAAATACTTACGCGAGTTTCTTAGATATTGGGAAACTATTGCAGTGTTAAAATGAGATAACAGATTATGCGGATATAGTTGAATGGTAAAATATCTCCTTGCCAAGGAGATGACGCGGGTTCGATTCCCGCTATCCGCCTATCCTGTGGAAAATGAGGAGGTTACGTCACATATCTATAGATATAGATATGCATAAACATTTCCATGGAATTTTTTAGTTCCCTTAGAATAAACGGAAGGGGAGCAAATGGTAAAAGAAAAAAACAAAATTTCGTTTTTTTTTGAATTGAATGAAATGTTGAGACGAAGCAATTTTGTCTTTGTCGAGGTAGCCGTTTCGCTAGCAAATGCGTATCATAGGTGAATTGTGCGGGGCGGGGGGGGGGGGGGGGGGGGCCAGCTACTTGCTAATGCTTCTGCCGGATAGTATACTTATTACTAATAGAATTGCTAGACGTCTAGAATTGCTATACGTCGGTAATATAATCGTCATATACGCTACTTGCTACCGAACATTCCGAACCGGATCAGTGCTTTTTCCTTTGCCCTCGTATTGGCGCTGCTCGCTGGTAGTTGGCGAGGGGCGATATAGTCAAGCGGTAAGACGGAGGACTGCAAATCCTTAATTCCCCAGTTCGAATCTGGGTGTCGCCTAACAAGGAAATCTTTATGTGTATAAAGATAAATAACTAGATTTATTTAGTTTACTTGGATTTATTAATTTAGGTAGTTTTACCGGGGATCGTTTGCCGCGCCGAAATCGGATACAGGTTGAGGTGCTCTATAGCCTGTTATAGCCTATCACATTTCATGTGTCTCGATGCGTCACGCATAAACAATCCCAATTGAGTATATCACTAATTGATAACCCGAAAGTCCAAATCACCAAAATGTTTGAAGAGGCAAACATCAACCAGTACCATTGAAAAAAGAAACCTATATATATATAGATATCTCTATATATATAGGTTTCCACATACTCAGTATCTCTCGCTATTGGGGTATGCTATCAAGCAGGCAGGCGTCTGCTCCTCACCGACAACGCGTCTCAAGCTTCTTCAAGCTTTGCCTTGTATTTGGACTTATAAGTAATTAGTAATTAGTAAAAATCGAGAGAGTGAATAGATAGGAATTACAACTACGGATTTAGTTACCATAGCTTGGGCTGCCCTGACGGTGATTTCTACATTTTCTCCTTCACTTGTAGTTCGGGGAAGAAGCGGATTACGATAAACGGTTAACCAACCAGGTCTTTACTAGTCTGATTCGGGGGATACGCGTCGTTGTGGCGAGACCACCGATTCGTGTTTCCCCCACCCCATATTTCACATTTCGTTTCCGAGTAAAAGAGCCCGATGCAGCCGTTTCTTATTTAATTCATTTCTTCTATTCGTAATTTTAAAAATTGAAATAACAAATTGGATGAATTTAGTAATCCAGTAAACTGATTTTTTTTTCTTGCTATCGGAAAGAACCTATCCCGGTTGTTGCTAGTTCATCCCGTCGCTAATTCAAACTTCAAATTTTTTGTCTGACGTTATGACTGCACCCGGAACAAGAAACAGGAAATGAATATACGCTTGACATACACTTGAGATCAGACCTCCGGTTCGGATACCTCACTTCGTTTCGTTTGGTTTGCCTAAATTGATTCATCTCCTTTCGAGGGGTATACGGGGAAGTAAATCCGAGTGCTCTAGCCCAATACCTGATACTAATCATTGGGTAGAACCCAGCTTTGTAACAAGCAAGAGTAATCTAATAGAAGTAGAAATTGATAGATCATTTTTTTGATCTATCAATTTTGGGCAATTCTATTCGAGAATGATGCGTGATACGTGGTAGGTGGAGGAATAGAAACAAGATAAAGAGGCATAGATTCCAATTGGCGTAAAGAGAGCTAATCAGGAAAGGGCGCTGAGTTAACAGTAAGTTGCTACCAGCAACAACCGGGTAGCATGAAAACTTCGTCCGGAATAAAAGTAGCAGTTTGCACATCGCTCCGTTTTGCAGCGAGCAAACAGTGTCCCCTACTTTTCCTCCTCCGATTCGCTCTTGCATATGTAGATTTGTTAACAAACAGGTAGTCGTTACCAATTACTAGTTATTCTGAGCGGCCGTTTGGATGTAAAGAATAAGTAAAGAAGCTGTTGGGATTGGAATAAAAAGTGCGGTGGCTACGAACGCAAGAATATTTACTTCCGTATTGGTTGTTCAAATCATCAATTGGAAAATAGCTCGAGTGGGTTTCATTGGATAAAACTCTCGGACTTCATTATGAACCATCTAGTTTTAATTAGTCGGGTCGACCGAATCTTTGGTTAATCGCAGATAAAGAAAAAAAATCAAAGTCGAATCTTCAATATCGATTACATAGTATATCACGAAATGAAATCTCGAGAATACCTATTCTTCGTTTTCGCGCAGTAGCAGCCTACTCTTGACGCCTCCGCTTCGGATTAATTGATCAATCGCTGTAACTCATTTACTATAGTTAAATGATATCAAAAATTTATTGGAATGATTAGTCTAACCCCAATCTAGATTGTTAGAAAAATTGGTCCCCTCATTACTTCCTTGCTACTTCCTCTGGATTGACAATTGGTAGGGAATACCCCTATTCTACCGAAAGGTAATCAGGCCCCCATCGTCTAGAGGCCTAGGACACCTCCCTTTCACGGAGGCGACGGGGATTCGAATTCCCCTGGGGGTATTCATCTCCTGAAAATATCATCGATCATATCGGTGAAATGTATTCTCATTTTCTTGTCGATTCCTACCCAATAATAGGGCTCAGCTTCGACTTGTCAGAAGTCGCTAACTCGGTGAGGCGAAACCGAAGCGTTCACAAATTATGGGTCGATGCTCGAGTGGTTAATGGGGACGGACTGTAAATCCGCTGGCAACGCCTACGCTGGTTCGAATCCAGCTCGACCCAAGTCCGAGGCTGTAGATTGAACTTTGAACTAGCGCATCTCGTTAGAGTTTATCGGGATTGACGGGTCTCGAACCCGCAACTTCCGCCTTGACAGGGCGGTGCTCTAACCAATTGAACTACAATCCCAGTAATTAATTTGATTTGAGTCTATGTATCAATTGCCTCAGAGTCAACGCTGAGTCAGTGATCTTTTTTACTTTCTTCGGGGGGGGGAGAGGGGTGGGGGTGTCCCCGCTTCGACCGGTAGTCGCAAGAAGTAGCTAGATCTATCTACCATTAGATCGGTAATGATTTTTACACGGGTGTAAAATGTTTCCGAAACCTAACGCTTTTCTAGCGAGTAGCTTCTTTTTGTAGATTTGAACTAAGCTTGAAGTGGCTGATAACACGAAATTGCTATCAACGGAAAGGAGAACATCCGTATGTTTTTTCAAGCTTTCCTGGTAATCGAAATTACTGGTGTGATATAATTGCCAAACCTACTTCACTGCCATGTATCTCTTAGTTTTTTCTTCATCGACCGTTACCTCAATTTTGGATACGTAAGTATTTCGACCAATTTCGATACAAAACGACTTACTTAATCAGGAGGTACGTAGGTTTACAAAATCTGGATCGCACAGACGTCTTTTGCTCACAGCTTAGCTTATGAAAAAGATTTAATAACTTCGTAGCTTTCTCCACACTTTTTTCGTTTATTCGTCGCCATACCTTCATCCGCAAATGGTTGTGGATAAAAAAAAAACAGAGAATAAATTGATTTCAAATTATTAGGAGGCTACTAAGTGAGGTGCCCTATACATAGAAAATTGGAAGTACGGAAATCTAATCAATATGTTTTTAATTGAGGATGGGTCTCGATGTATCACTTTATTGGAAGGAAATAGAAATATGCCCGTACTACCAGAACTTGCACAAATTCAATTTGAAGGGTTTAATCGATTTGTTCACGAAAGATTGCTGGAGGAACTTGAAAATTTTCCGAAAATTGAAGATACAGATAAGGAAGTTGAATTCTGACCTATTGGTGAACGGTACCAGTTGACGCAACCTTCAGTCGGAGAGAGAGATGCCGCGTATCAATGTGTCACATACTCATCCGATCCATATGTACCAGTTTAATTGACTCGTAGTGAAGATGGAGTGGTGCAAGAAGAAGACGTCCGGCCCGGATCTATTCCTTGGATGAATTCTAAAGGGACATTCATTATCAACGGGGTTGCCAGAGTTTCAGTCAATCAAATTTTGAGAAGTCCCGGTATTTACTACAACCGGGAATCCGATCAAAAAGGAGTTTCCGCGTATACTAGCACTGTAATTTCGGATCGGGGAGGGAGATTCAAACCAGAAATGGATAGGAAAGAAAAAATTTGGGTTCGCATTAGCAAAAAGAAAAAAATATCCATTTCGATCTTATTAGTAGCTATGGGGTTAAGCAAAAAAGATATTTTGAAAAATGTTCGTTACCCCAAGATTTTTCCAAATATGTTGAAGAAGCAAGGGGGGGCCGTTGAATCGTCGGAGGATGCTATAGCAGAACTTTACAAACACCCATACTCCGCTACAGACGCGGATATCTCATTTTCGGAATCTATATTCAAGGAGTTATAGAAGAGGTTTTCTCAGCATAGATGTGAGTTAGGGCGGATTGGTCGACGAAACCTAAACATCAAACTAACTCTTGATGTACCTGAAGCGGAACATTTTTTGCTACCCCAAGACATATCAGCAGCTGCAGATCACTCGATAGAAATCAGCTACGGAATAGGCAACCTCGACGACATAGATCACCTGAAAAATCGACGTGTTCGATCCGTAGCGGATTCGCCTCAAGAACAATTGAAATTGGCCCTAAACCGTTTGGAGAATTCGATTCGACAAAATCTCTCTAGGGCCGTTAGGCGCAAACGCGCGATAACGCCCCGGGGATTAGTCACGCCTGCACCAGTAATAGCAACTTTCAAGGAGTTTTCTGGATCACACCCCCTATCACAATTTCTAGACCAAACCAATCCATTATCAGAAATGGTTCATAAACGAAGATTAAGCTCCGTAGGTCCCGGCGGGTTGACACGTCGAACCGCCAGTTTCCAAGCTAGAGATATTCATTTTAGTCATTATGGCCGTATCTGCCCGATCGAAACATCGGAAGGCATGAATGCTGGCCTTATTTCGTCACTAGCTATTCAGGCGGAAATTAGCAATTCCGGCTCTTTGCAGAGCCCGTACCTTAAAATGTCGGAATCATCTGAAAAGGAGCAATTAATCGATTCATCTCCCACTGAAGATGATTGCTACCGAATAGCAACCGAGAATTCATTAATATCCCAATGGAGAACTAGAGAGAAGGAACTCATACCGGTTCGATATCAACAAGAATTTCTCAGCGTCCTTTGGGAACAAGTTGATTTCCGAAGCATCCATCCCTTACATTATTTCTCTATCGGAGCTTCTCTTATTCCATTCATTGAGCATAATGATGCGAACTGCGCCTTAACGGGTTCTACCATGCAACGTCAAGCGGTTCCACTGGTTAATCCCGAAAGATGTTTTGTAGGGACCGGGTTAGAGAGTTAAGTAGCTTCAGATTCGGGAAGTGTAGTTGTATCCGGACGAGAAGGATAAATCCGATATATTGATGGTGATACAATTGAACTATCATCAATCGATGAAGCAACAGGCAGTGATGCGGTTTTACGTGTTATAAGCAACGAATTGAAGATATATGAGCGTTCCAACGGTAATACCTGTATACACCAAAAGTCTACGGTTTTGGCGGGAGAATTACCGAAACGCGGGGAAGTCATCGCGGATGGGGCAGCAACCGCCAGGGGGGAATCAGCTCCAGGTAGAAATATCCCAGTGGCCTACATGCCGTGGGAAGGGTACAATTTCGAAGATGCGGTGTTGATTAGTGAACGCCCAATATACGAAGACATCTCTACATCTTTTCACATTGAGAGACACGAAGTTGAAGTTTGCGTAACAAATCAGGGTCCTGAAAAGGTTACCAAGCAAATACCTCAATTGGATAGTCATACGCTTCGACACTTAGACGATAATGGGCTCGTGGAATCGGGATCTTGGGTAGAGGCGGGAGATGCCTTGGTGGGTAAACCGACGCCCCAAGAGGGGGCAGATTCATCACGTGCTCCAGAGGGGAGATTATTACAAGCCACTTCTGGTATACAACTAGTTAACGCAAGAGAAAGCTGTCTCAAAGTTCCGATTGGTGGAAGAGGTCGAGTCACTGACGTCAGGTGGGTCTACCCCGAAGACGACACTTCGAACGATTCAGAAGTCATTCATATTTATATACTGCAAAAGCGTAAGATACAAGTAGGTGATAAGATAGCTGGTAGACATGGAAATAAAGGTATTGTGTCAAAAGTATTACCCAGACAGGATATGCCTCATTTGCAAGATGGTACACCAGTCGATATGATATTAAGTCCTTTAGGAGTACCTTCATGAATGAATGTGGGACAGATTTTCGAATGCCTACTTGGGTTAGCCGGGGAGTTTTCAGAAACCCATTACCGTATAGTACCCTTTGATGAGAGGTACGAACGGGAAGCCTCTAGAAAACTAGTATTTTCAGAACCTTGTAGAGCAAGTGCAAGTACTCGTAATCCGTGGTTATTTGAACCCGATCACCCCGGAAAGAGTCGATTGATCGATGGACGAACGGGTGATCCCTTCGCGCAACCCATCACAACTGGGAAAGCTTATATGATGAAATTGATTCATCAGGTCGACGATAAGATTCATGCACGATCCAGCGGACCTTACGCACTTGTTACGCAGCAACCTCTCAAGGGGAGATCCAGACGAGGGGGACAGCGGGTTGGAGAAATGGAAGTCCGGGCTTTGGAGGGTTTTGGCGTGTCTTACACGTCGCAAGAAATGCTTACAACTAAATCGGATCATATTCAGGCTCGTTACAAGGTACCTAGTGCCATTATGACCGGAAAACCTGTTTACAAAACCAATACCGTTCCAGAGTCTTTCCGATTGCTAGTTCGGGAGTTACGTTGCATGGGTTTAAATCTGGAGCACAACTTTATAATTGAAGAAGATTTGGAGAGGGAGAGTGAAAATATCTGATATCCAATTGAAACTTCTCTCATGAATAATCAATCAAAACTTTTTCTATTACGATTCATCGAGCTAATTATCAACAGCTTCGAATTGGACTGGCTTCCCCCGAACAGATTCGCGGTTGGGCTGAGAGGGAGTTACCCAATGGAGACGTCGTCGGGCAAGTTGATCAACCTCATACGTTGCATCACAAGACTCATAAACCAGAGAGAGATGGCTCATTTCGCGAAAGGATACTCGGGCCCATAAAAAGCGGCGTCCGCGCGTGTGGAAACTATCGATCTGCCGGTAACGGAGAGGAGTATTCCAATTTTTGCAAACATTGCGGAGTTGAGTTTACCGATTCCCGGGTTCGAAGATACCGAATGGGATACGTCAAACTTGCATGTCCGGTGACCCATGTGTGGTTTTCAAAACGAATCCCTAGTTATATTGCAAATCCACTCGCCAAACCTCTTAAAGAACCAGAAAGCCCAGTATATTGCGATGCGTGACTCGATTGTATGTGTTGATCATTACAGATTGGCTATAAGCTGCCATCCCGTGCAAAAGTGGGAAGCCTCTGACCGACATGTCCCTCGCCTCGATCGAGGAATATTGTCTAACTCGGGATAAAAACTATCGCGTACAGAATGGGGACCCCCTCCATGGTTAATTTTTGGCAAAAAATCCAGCGATTGGGCTTCGTTATAACTCCTCCTATTTCAGTTGATAGAATAAAATTCAAGTGCTTTTCAACACAATCCTTTGGTTTTCTTCCCCCCCCCCCCCCCTTCCATAAAAAACTTTCCAAATAGTATTTTCTATATGTGGTTATGAAAATTCAATCATCGCATCGATTTTTCTATTCAATTAAATTAATAGCCATCGAAGTGGAGTGGAAACCCAAAGAGGGAAGTGATCGCATTGGGAACAAGGGAAATATCTCCAGGCTACGACTAAATCGAGAAAGAAATATCGAAGGAAAAAACGACTTCTCTCTCGGTAGATCGCTCAATACGGAGGGTCTAAGACTACTCGAGAAAAGCAAGAAGTTGAGACCCGAGTAATGAGCAACTACTTCATCTTCGACGAGACGGTATTACTGCGTCTCAGAGACGTCAAATTGTTTCAATTTCACGCCTAGTTATTTGAGCCGGATGAGAGGAAACATTCGTGTCCGATTCTAAGGGGGGGGGGGCACCGCCCGACCTATCCCAATCTTTTTCTTGCTAGGCCCGTGGCCGAAAGGCCCAACCTATTAAGATTGCGGGGTTTGTTCAATTACGAAGACCGATCCTGGAGAAACATGCTTCCCATCTCTCTTTCCACTCGAAATTATGAAACGCTTCAAGGGAACGAAATTGCCACTGGGGGAGATGCCGTCAAAAAAGGATTAACTAGTTTGGATCTGCAAAGTGTTATGGATCGTGCACATTTGGAGTGGCAGGCGCCGGCAAAGCAAAGGCCTGTTGGGAATGAATGGGAAGACCGAACAATTCAAAGAAGGAAAGATCTTTTGGTCAGACGGATGAAATTAGCCAAGGATTTCTTACGGACGAATCTAAAACCGGAATGGATGGTTTTAGATCTCCCGCCGGTTCTTCCACCTGAATTGAGACCAATAGTTGAATCGTATGAAGGCGAATTAGTTACTTCCGACCTTAATGAGCTTTACAGAAAGGTAATTCATCGAAATAATACTCTTGCTGAATTCTTATCGGGGAGTGAATTCACGCCGGAGGGACTAATCGTTTGTCAGAAAAGACTTATTCAAGAAGCCGTAGACGCTCCCATTGATAATGGTATACGTGGGCAACCAATGAGGGATATCAATAACAGACCCTACAAGTCATTTTCAGAGGTTATTGAGGGCAAAGAAGGACGATTTCGTGAAAATTTGCTCGGAAAACGGGTTGACTACTCGGGTCGCTTCGTTATTGTCGTAGGCCCATCCCTTTCGTTACATCAATGTGGATTACCCCGAGAAATGTCAATCGAACCTTTCCAAGTATTTGTAATTCGTAACTTGATCGGATGACATCTAGCTTGTAATCTACGAGCGGCTAAAAGTATGATACGAAAAGAAGATCCCATTATATGGGAAGTTCTTCGGGAAGTTATGCGGGGTCATCCCATACTGCTGAATCGAGCACCTACTTCGCATAGGCTGGGTATACAGGCATTTCAACCCATTTTAGTAGAAGGACGTGCCATTCGTTTGCATCCATTGGTTCGTGGGGGGTTTAACGCAGATCTCGACGGAGATCAGATGGCCGTTCATGTGCCCCTATCTCTTGAAGCTCAGATTGAAGCTCGTCTTCCGATGTTTTCGCACATAAATTTGTTATCCCCTGCTACGGGCGATTCTGTATCTGTCCCGAGTCAAGACATGCTTCTCGGTCTTTATGTACCAACAATTGAGAACAAGCAAGGAATCTATGGAAACAGACATTCCGTTTTCTTGGGAGGGGGTGATGTCCACCCCGCCGGGATACCCTGTTTTGGTAGTTACTACGACATACTCAGGGCCAAGGAATCGAATCAAATCGATTTCTGTAGTTTCTTGTGGCTTCGATGGAAAACTAATTTGGAAATGATTAGTTCGAAAATTCGTGAATTACCTGTTGAATCTCAACATGAATCCTTGGGAACCTCTCTTCACTCTTACGATAATTACCAGATTAGAAAGTGTAGGAGGGGATATATCTCAAGTATATATGTACTTACCACGGCTGGTCGCATTTTGTTTAATCAGCAATTGAGGGAGGCGATGCAGGGTGTGTCAAAAGCCTCTTCGTGTGCTAATTCGTCCGTACCGGATATGGTAACACAAGGCGAAATGCCTATATCTAACCGCAAAAATGAAGAATGAAAAATCTTTTATATATAGATATATTTAATAAATATTTAATAATTATTTATTAAATCGCTTAATTTCAAATTATTGATTAATAAATGTCACGGTATAAAAAGATATATAAGGTGAGGTTTTTATAATGACGGATCAAACTGAATTACCGTTCTGCAATAAAGCAATGGATAGAGTTGCGATGAGGCGACTCATCGGCAAGTTAGTCGTTTGTTTTGGAATTGCATCTACAACAAATATTTCGGATCAAGTTAAGATTTTGGGTTTTCAACAAGCTACCAAAGCATCTGTCTCGTTGGGCATCGACGACCTCCTAGCAGTACCATCCAGAGGATGGCTTGTACAAGACGCTGAGAAATAAGGTTACGTCTCAGAGCAGCATTATCGTTACGGAAGTCCGCATGCCGTAGAGAAATTACGTCAATCAATTGAAGCCTGGTACGCTACAAGCGAATGTCCAAAACGAGAGATGAATCCAAGCTTCAAAATGATCGACCCTTTAAATCCAGTCCACATGATGTCTTTTTCGGGGGCCCGAGGAAGTATATCCCAAGTTCATCAGTTGCTTGGCATGAGGGGATTGATGTCGGATCCCCGGGGACAAGTAATTGATCTACCCATTCGAAGAAACCTTCGCGAAGGCCTATCCCTAACGGAATATATCATTTCTCGCTATGGTGCCCGCAAAGGGGTTGTGGATACCGCCGCTCGAACCTCTGACGCTGGATACCCAACACGCAGACCCGTTGAAGTGGTCCAACACATTGCTGTACGCAAAAAGGATTGCGAAACTACCAAAAGCATTGCTTTGCTGAATATCGCCGAAGAGAAACGAGAATCTATTAGAACAGTATCATATCAAAAATTGGTTGGACGTGTGCTGGCAGAGAACGTCTATTGGGACGTTAGATGTATCGCCACCCGTAATCAAGATATCAGTGATGGACTGGCTAGTAACTCAGTAGCATCGGCGCAGCCAATATATGTGAGATCTCCTTCGACACGTAAAAGCATTTCCTGGATTTGTCAGTGGCGTTACGGTCGGAGTCTTGCTCATTACGATTTGGTAGAATTGGGGGAAGCTGTTGGCATCATCGCGGGTCAATCCATTGGGGAACCGGGAACTCAATTAACATCAAGAACTTTTCATACAGGTGGGGTATCTACGGGCGATATCGCAGAATACGTACGAATTCCGTTTAATGGGCTTATTAATTCCGATGGGAGGCTGGTTTATCCCACACGTACACGACATGGGCATCCTGCTTGGACGTGTCGAAATGATTTATCCGTTGCTATCAGGAGTTGCGGCGCTATACGCGATTTTGTCGTCCCGGCCCAAAGTCTACTTATGATTCGAAACGGTCAGTATGTCGAAGCACAGCAAATCATCGCGGAAGTACGAGCCAAAGAGTTTCCCCTTAAGGAACGTATCCAAAAAGCTATCTATCCAAATTTAGAAGGAGAAATTCACTGGAGTAAGTTTGTGTGGCATGTCAGCGACTGCATAGACAATCCCATTCGTGTCGTACGCGAGGCGGGCCATATCCGGATTCTTTCAGGAGCTTATAGCGATTCCGACGAAAGCTATTTGTTTCATAAAGATCGGGATAGAGTCGGTATCAAACCCAACTCGATCGAAAAGAGGTGCGATTGCTTTGAGGGAATTGGCGAGGAAGAAGTTGATGCCGCCAACTGCGAAGGTTCCCAAAAAAGTATCCGAGAATTTGGAATCGATCCGAAATGTTTTTTAAATTGGTCGAAACCTCCAACATCTAACTATATTCTATCTAATATCAAAGTGGAGCGGTCCGAAAAAACTGAATCCGTTTCTCTGTTGTTGGAAAGACAACAAGAAAATTTTGACGAATCACGTTTCGCAAATATTGATGTTCAATTAAACAGCATTTTGGATGGAAGTGATATCCTCGCCATCTACGAAAAATTCGAGTATCAAACTGGTGTTTCGGGGATTATGAGATATGGTACCGTAGAAGTTGAACCCATTGATAGAAAGAGATTCCCCTTTGGCGGTAAAGCGGAAGAAACGACTTCCGGCTCGTGGTATAGAGTAGTCAGGGGAGGCAATTCCTTTCTAATTCCCGAGGAGGCTTATACTATATATGAACCTCCAGCATCTATTTTGGTAACAAACAATACTTTTGTAGAAGAAGGCACACGAATAACTGATACTATTAGTAGTAAAGTAGGTGGACTAATCCGAATCGAAAAGACATTAACAAACGGTATTACGGTAAGAGTATTACCCGGATATATTCACAACCCGGGGAAGGCAACTAGTATACAGAGACGAAATATTAATCTAATAGAGTCAGGTAATATGATTCTTAATGGAATCAAAACCAGGGGTTGGGTTTACCCCCAATCGGTTACACTTCACAGGAGAAGAAAGACCTCTGTCCCGGTAAGACCAGTTGTCAAATACGATGTATCTAGCGATTCCTTGTCGCAAGGAGTCTTCTGTGCTGATAAGCCGAAAACGCAGAAATGCACGAAAGCTCAAACCCTTCTATGTATCTCCCATAGAAATGGTGAGGAAATCAAAATGATTAACCACATGACTCTTCAATTAATTCGAACTTTCTTAGTGGCTGGGTGGCGGAGACACTTCCACGAGACCCCCTCTACGAGGAAAAATTATTTATCTCTCACCAGTGTGCGAATCAATAATCTCTTTAGTACTTTTATTCAGGTTAATTCGGTGGCGTACCCCCCCCCCGGACGGAGGCTCGGAGTCAGTCAGGCTTCCCAAAATTTGGTGTCTGTCGACAAGCCCTTTCTCGCTCGGGTCAATTTATCCAACGACGGCAATGATTTAGCTCTCAAATATCGGAGCATTACTGTTCATTCGGTGCCGGAACGTGGTATATCTTTCTTAACTTTGTCACCGTTTGACTTTTATCGTACCAATTCCTTTGCTGATTCAGGCAGTAATAGCTACAAGAAAGGAGTTGGAAAATACTTCCCTCGATCAGAATCGGGTATAGGCGGCTCGTACGGGAGTCCGAAAAACGTTTCATTCAGTTCCGAATATGAATCTTTCTCGGAAAAGTATCCGAATCTAAATATTAAGGAGAGGTCAGTTAAATTTGAAAGATCGAGCTTCACTTGTTGTCAATTAAATTTTGAAGAGGTAGGTCTATCGGGGACTTCATACGCAACTTCCCTTTTTTCGGCTACCTCCCGTTTGGCACTGAGTGGCAAAGCTTCCCCCTTCAGAAATTATTTTATTGATTATTCGACAGATACGTATCCAACAGATACGCCGGACCAACGACATCGGTATCTAATTGATGAAACCAAATTGACATTGAAATGTGCTACAAATACTTTTTTCAATAGATTTTTATTGGAAAAGCCAATTCGTCCGACACCAAAAATTCTCAGTCGGGGAATCTTATTAATTAATCTGGGACTATTAATCAACGAAAGTCGATATTTCTGTGGAAATAATTTATTTCTGCAGTCTGGTCAGGTCGTAGCCATTCACCGAGATTACTTACTAGTCAGAACTGGTAGGACCCTGCTGGCGACCCGGGGAGCAACTCCCCACAAGATATCTGGAGACATCATTGGGGAGGGAGATACGTCAATAACATTACCATATGATAGATTGAAATCTGGAGACATTACTCAGGGTCTTCCCAAGGTTGAGCAGCTGCTGGAGTCTCGTTCCATCGCTTCTATCCCAGCAAGAATCGAAGATCTTTTTGGGAGATGGAATCGGGGTATTACGAGATTAATTGGGAACCTCTGGAGCCACTTTCTAAGTGCCGGAACAAGTATGGAACGCCGCCAACTGATTCTAATTAATGAAATTCGAGAAGTTTACGAATCTCAAGGGGTACAAATATCCGACAAACATCTAGAAATTATTATTTGGCAACTGACATCGAGGGTTGTAGCGTCGGAAGACGGAATAACCAACGTCTTCCCTCCCGGGGAGCTTGTCGAGTTGTCACAGGCGGAACGGATGAATCGCGTATCAAAGAGACCGATTTTCTATGAACCTATTATACTGGGAATGACAAAGGCATCCCTTAATACTACTAGTTTTTTATCAGAGGCGAGTCTTCAAGAAACTACGCGAGTATTGGCCAAAGCTGCTCTCCGCGGTCGAATCGATCGGTTAAAAGGATTGAAGGAAAACGTTATTCTTGGTGACGTCGTCCCCGTCGGAACAGGTAGTCCAGAAATTGTTTGCCAACTAGAAGTGAATAAACGAAAAGGGTTTCATTCGGCAGTAGATAGGAATAGCAAGAACCCAAATTGGCGGACAAAATATGACCTACGTGGTTACCGCGAGAAGCGAAATATCGACCCCAATCTATTCATTCATAAGGGATTGAGCCGATCCCTCCCTTATCTTAATCTTGAGATAAGATAAGATAAGGGGTTACCCAATACTAAATGAAATTTTTGCGCGTTTCAACCCGCAAAATTGATCACCAGATTGTAATAATTTATCAAATTTAGTTAAAATGAAACAAATTTACAGCTTTCTATACCTGAGGGGAAGATGCAACATAAAAACCGGAATATTGAGTTGGAAGGAATGATGGCGGCGGGGATCCACTTCGGTCACCAAACCCAGAAATGGAATCCCAGGATGTCACCTTATATATCTACAGAACGGAAGGGTGTTCATATCCTCGATCTAACTCAGACTGCTCGTCTTTCATCTGAAGCCTGTGATTCGGTATTTGATGCAGCAGCGGAGGGAAAGGAATTCCCAACGGTTGGTACAAAACATCAAGTAGCTGATTTGATAGCATCAGCCGCAACGAGATCTCAATGTCATTATGTAAATGAAAAATGGTTAGGCGGTACGTCAACAAACTGGTTCACCACAGAAATGCGTCTTCGTAGGTTTCAATACTTACAAAACGGAGAAGATACAGGAGGGTTCGACTGACTTCCGAAGCAAGAGGCGGCGATTTTGAGGGGGTAACTGTTTAAACTAAAAAAGTGTCTAGGCGGAATTCGATATATGTCAGATTTACCCGATATTGCGACAATTACTGATCAACACGAATAATCTATCGCCCCTAAGGAATGTATTATTCTAGGTATTCCCACAATTTGCGTTGTCGATACAGATTGCGATCCGGATCTTGTAGATATCCCAATCCCCGGCAATGACGACGCGCGACCTTCAATCCGATGGATATTGGACAAACCGACATCAGCCATTTGTGAAGGTCGTTCGAACTCAAAGTTCTCCGAGGTAAATTAACGGGTGGCGGGGCTGAGAATTGCCTCGAAGACTCGTAACGAAAAGGGATTTATACCACAATTCCACAATTGGGGATATCGCCTAATTCCACCAAGAAGTAACTTGCTTCTGCTATTTTGGAATAAAGAATTTGTAGCGATCACCTTAAATATTTTAGATAAATTTATCTGTTGAGAGGGGGGTATTACGCACATCGAGCAACTCCGAATTTATGAGATTGATTATCTGTATCAAGTATCGACTGTAGAAGTAGGCTAACACTCCTATTGGCAAATAGGAGATTTCCAAGTTCATGCACAGGTTCTCGTAACTCCCTGGGTCGTTATCGCCTTGTTGCTGGCTCTACCTATTGCAGCCACCAGGAATCTGCAAGTCATACCGACTGGCAGCCAGAATTTCATCGAATATGTTCTTGAATCTATTAGGGATTTAACTAGGACCCAGATGGGGGAAGAGGAATACCGTCCCCGGGTTCCATTTATTGGAACGATGTTTCCATCCATTTTTGTTTCCAACCGGTCTGGTGCTCCGTTTCCTTGGCGAATCGTTCAGTTACCTCATGGGGAGTTGGCTGCACCTACCAACGACATCAACACTACTGTTGCGTTAGCCTTGCTTACATCAGTGGCACATTCCTATGCAGGTTTACGCAAGAAAGGTTTTGGTTATTTTGGTAAGTATATCCAGCCAACTCCGGTACTACCACCTATTAATATTTCGGAAGATTCTACCAAACCCCCATCACTTAGTTTTCGACTGTTTGGAAATATTTCGGCTGACGAGTTGGTAGTAGCTGTTCCCGTCTCCCTAGTACCTTCAATTGTTCCTGTACCCATGACGCCTTTAGGATTATTTACAAGTGCCATACAGGCTTTGATTTTTGCCACTCCGGCTGCAGCTCATATTGGGGAATCCACGGAGGGTCACCATTAATTTGGTTGGATTGAGTCATTCCAAAAGAATATAGTAACCACGAAATACTTTTTTCGAGAACCATTCATTGGGTCGCTGTAGTGGAAAAAAACCGTTTCCGTGGTATCATGCTACAACAGTACGAGATCCGTGTTGTCTCCTCCTCCCCCCCGAATAGCGATGAGAAAGACGAGCGGGAGGAGGGGTTAATAACTAGAACTCCCGCATGGCCTCCAAATTGAATTTGAGCCATTTAAAGTTTTGAATAGGGAATAAGTATTGATTTTCACCGCCAAGCTCAGATTATTGAAAAGGAATACACAAGGTATTTGAAAAGCGATTTATGTCGTTTTTGCGTTTCCCATTTGAACCGGTTTAGATCTCAGTTGGATCCATGTCACAGTATGTCAAATGAAGCGATTAGATATTACTTGCACTAAAATTGGGATAGACATGTTTCGGTAGATAATAATTAGTATTGCCAAATACTCAAACTTATTCGATCCAATTTTATTAAATTAGGCGGTAGGTAGCACCGATCGACGTAGAAAGTAGATGCGTCCTTCTCGTACTTCATTATTTCTCCGGATTCAACATTAAGTATACGGGTATTATGTTACACCATATTACTAGTTTTGATCAGATTCATGTAGAATTGATTTCCCGATTAGCGTTCACTAGAAAGTCTTCGTTGTGCCGAGTCTAGTTAGTACCCAGCAAAACAATATTGATTGACGTAAATAAATTAAGAGGAGACTAATACGGACCCATTGATTTCTGCTGCTTCTGCTATTGCCGCCGGGTTAGCTGTAGGCCTCGCCTCAATTGGCCCGGGTGTCGGCCAGGGGACTGCTGCGGGTCAGGCAGTCGAGGGTATCGCGAGACAGCCAGAAGCAGAAGGCAAGATACGAGGTACTTCATCGTCGAGTTTAGCTTTCACGGAAGCTTTGACAATTTACGGATCAGTTGCAGCTCCAGCTCCGTTATTTGCCAATCCATTTGTTTAACCTGTTTGTAACAGGAAGTAGCCTGGTGCACCCCCCCCCCTTCCCTTCCCTAAACTGTTTTCGAATCAGTGGTGAGCCGGGAGGGAGGGGCTTGGTAGGAAGTTGCTGCTCCGCCTACCCAACCGAGTACCTGCCGCGTCTAGTTGTAACTCCCCCTCTCTCCACCAAACTAGAAAGTTTTGACGAATCGGGTAAACCAATATAAGTCGCCAAAATTAATGACTCGGAAAATCTTGTCCCCATCCCGATTTTCTCTTGATTTTTCGAAATTCGGAATTTGTCACCTCCCCCCAGGCCGGACCAGAAGTTGTTTAAATCTTGCAAAACCTTCCAGGAGGGAAAGGATTACGAGAAGTGTAAGTGAGATCGTTGCTCCCTCAAGTGATTGGACTCTTGCCGCAAGTATTGGCTTAAATACCAATATCTTGGAGATAAACTTAATTAACTTAATTTTAGTGCTAGGTATATTGTTTTACTATGGAAAGGGGGTGTGTGCGAGTCGTATATCCGAGTGGGATAACTGTTTTCTCCAGTTGCACCCGAAAATGCAAAACCCCGACGAATTCCCTGTAAATAAATGTTATGCAAGAACCGGAGCATTCCGTGTAATCGATGAAACTTTCACTTCCATTGACCGATTCTCGGGACTGTCGTCAATATGGTTAAAGCCAAATTGCTCAAAGTCTTAGCAAAATTAGGGTTTTCTTTCCCCTACCGCGTAAGCCAAATCGCGACTGGAAACGCATCATTCGGTATATGACGCTCATATCAAGAATACTTCGATTTGTACCATTTTTCGAGATAAATACCTATATAGGTAGATATATAGATAGATAGATATCGAAGTTGATTTAGCTCAATCTTCTTCAATTTGCTGAATAGACAACCCATACAAGATGAATACTACTCGGAAAAAGCGGCTCTCAAATAATTACCAATTATCTGGGAGAGCCCCCAATTTTTTTTTTTCTTTTTCAAATATTGATTACTCAATTCAAGCCTATTTGAGATGAATCTTATTAGTTGATGGAGGAAAAGGAGGCGAGCCCGCGTGTGAAAGCATTATCTGTTGGATTCTACCGATTTACTGGTAGAAACGAAACGGGCAGGAAAGCCGAATGGATCGAAAAATCCACGTTCGGTTTGGGAAGAGATTATGGGTCTCCGAGAATCAGAGATCTGTAATCCACTTTCATTGATCAATTTCTTGGAGAATCGTGAAAGAACAATTTTGAATACAATTCGGGATGCGGAAGAGCGTCACAAAGAAGCTACTAAAAAACTTCAGAAGGCTCGTATTCGCCTACAGCAAGCAAAAGTTAAAGCGGATGAGATTCGAATCAATGGACTTACGCAGATGGACAGGGAACAGCGGGATCTCGTTGATGCAGCCGACGAAGATTTAAAAGGATTGGAAGATAGTAAGAATTATGCGATTCGTTTCGAGAAGCAACGCGCTATCGAGCAGGTTCGACAGCAAGTTTCTCGACTAGCGTCCGAGAGGGCTCTAGAAAGTCTAAATAGTCGCCTGGATAATCAACTGCATCTGCGAATGATTGATTATCACATCGGCTTGTTCAGATCCATGAAAAACAAATCCAATTAGTTCCAATTTCACTACCATCTCATTGTAAAACGGGTTTTATTTTTACTTCTCCCCCTTCCAGTAATATTTTTTTGGCAAACATGGTTATAAACATTCGACCCGACGAAATTAGCAGCATTATTCGCAAGCAAATTGAAGGGTATGTCCCGGAAGTAGAAGTTGTTAACATTGGTACCGTACCTTAAGTCGGAGATGGGATTGCCCGTATTCATGGACTCAACAAAGTAATGGCTGGCGAATCGGTGGAATCTGAAGATGGTACAGTAGGGATCGCTCCGAATCCGGAATCTGATAATGTTGGGGCCGTACCGACGGGCGATGGTTTGACCATACAAGAGGGAAGTTCCGTAAGAGCGACAGGAAAGATTGCCCAAATACCAGTCAGTGACTCGTTTTTGGGTCGTGTTGTAAATGCCTTGGCCCAACCTATCGATGGGAAAGGTCAAATCCCAGCCTCTGAGTTTAGATCGATCGAATCCCCCGCTCCAGGGATTATTTCGAGACGTTCCGCATACGAACCTTTACAAACAGGTCTTACTGCTACTGATTCCACGATTCCTATAGGTCGCGGTCAACGAGAGTTAACTACTGGCGATAGACAGACTGGTAAAACAGCAGTAGCTACAGATACAATTTTGAATCAGAAAGGTCAAAATGTTATATGTGTCTACGTAGCCATTGGTCAAAAAGCTTCTTCTGTGGCTCAGGTAGTGGATACCTTTCAAGATCGCGGCGCCATGGAATATACGATCGTGGTGTCGGAGACCGCGAATTCTCCAGCCACTCTGCAATATCTTGCTCCTTATACGGGAGCGGCTTCAGCCGAATACTTCATGTATCGCAAGCAGCATACCCCGATTATTTACGACGATCCTTCCAAACAAGCCCAAGCTTACCGACAAATGTCTTTGCCATTAAGGAGACCACCTGGGCGAGAAGCATATCCGGGAGATGTTTTTTATCCACACTCTCGTCTCTTAGAGAGAGCAGCTAAGTTAAGTCTCCAGTTAGGGGAAGGTAGCATGACGGCTTCACCTATCGTCGAGACGCAAGCGGGGGATGTCTCAGCTTACATCCCCACCAATGTTATTTCTATCACCGACGGCTAAATCTTCCTATCAGCAGATCTATTTAACGCTGGGATTCGACCAGCGATAAATGTGGGGATTTCTGTATCCAGAGTGGGCTCCGCAGCTCAAATAAAAGCTATGAAACAGGTGGCTGGCAAATTGAAATCGGAATTAGCACAATTCGCAGAACTGGAGGCTTCCGCACAATTCGCTTCCGACCTCGATAAGACCACTCAGAATCAGCTAGCTAGGGGCCAGCGATTGCGTGAGCTGCTTAAACAGTCTCAGTCAGCCCCATTATCGGTAGAGGAACAGGTGGCCACCACTTACACCGGAGTCAACGGATATTTGGATGTACCAGAAGTTGAACAAGTCAAGCGATTCTTGGTTCAGCTACGCGAGTACGTAATAACCAATAAACCTCAATTTGGTGAAATTACTCGTTCCACAAAAGTGTCTACAGAACAAGCGGAAACACTTTCGAAGGAGGCAATTAAGGAGTCAACAGAAATTTTTCTATTGCAAGAGAAATAAGTGATAAGGTTGCAGATTGCACCCGGGGAGGGGAATGACCCCCAAGCATTATCCGACCACTTCCACTTCATCTACGCCGACATAATCAGCTCAGACACGGAATTACGCCCAATAGGATTTGAACCTATACCTAAGGTTTAGAAGACCTCTGTCCTATCCATTAGACGATGGACGTCTGTTCCTTCTTCTTCTCGGTTGGTGACGAATATGCCGACGGATTAGCTCCCAAATCGTGAACAAACGATAGCTTCAGTTTGTTCACGACGCAACCCATGGGTGGGGGGGGTTAATTCGACTAGGGCTCCGGGATTCTCAGCGTCACCAGCGGGTAGCGGGAATCGAACCCGCATCAGTAGCTTGGAAGGCTAAAGGTTATAGTCGACGACAACAAACGGTTATGACGTCGCTAATCCAGAACCGAACATGGTAGTTTCCGCCCATTCGGCTCCTTTATGGGGAGGAAGCATAAGTAGTACGAAACTGGGATAGAAGTCGTCTACATACACCAACCTAGTTAGACAAAACAACCAAAAGACGAGTGGGTTGTCTCTTTCGCCTCAAGGGAGCACGTATTAAAATGACTTCTGCGAGGATCGAGGCTTTCTCCATATTGGAATATCTGGGGGCTTTTTTTTCCCCTCCTTTTAAACCACCGTTCGGATAGTAGGGAACCGCCCCACTTGGAATAGGTGGTATCCATAAAATCTATGTCAGTCTTGCTTACGTTTTGGTCGTACAGCATGGATATACTTCCTAGATGATCCCTTGAAAAAAAAAAATTAGTTTTATCAATTGCTTTTTTTCTTTTATTTACTTCGTTCTTTATTTCTACTCCCAAAAATCCTTAGGTAAATATTTTTCACCGAGTCTCGGAAGCAATTGTTATCGCTTAATCAAAAAAATGTATGATAATCCTGATAAACCAAGATCAATCTATTTATAACTTTCAAGCTTGGATTTTTTTCCAAGGTTCAGTGACGATGAAACAAATATTTTAGATGTCTACCCATAGATTCTTATCTTCTTTTTTCATTCTCTCTATATTACGAAATCGTCCCAAGTTTTTTGCATACCAAAATAATTCTGCTTCGTCACTAACCGGTACGACTTCCGAAGTACAAGAGTAACAGAAATGGCGCATTCTTCTCCCATACCACTATCAACAACTGGTAAGGAGAAATAGATGTACTTCTGTAAAAATAAAGCTTTTTGATTTAGTTGAGATTCAGTTTGAAAGATCCCTTAACTATTGAAATCAATATGAAACGAATCACACTTTTACCACTAAACTATACCCGCGACGGTGCAATTCTATTATACGAGCTACATGTACATTGGTGAGGCGTTCCAAACGTACTTACATCTGGTTGTAGGAGGAGCTCCCCCCCCTACCCCACCCATTCCTCGTTTCCGTATATATGTATATATCTATATAGAAAATAGGTATTCATTTAATGGTTGCGCTGCCCACGTCACAGATTACCCCTTCGAGCTGCCAATAGTGCAATTACTAAAGGTCCTGATGCAACTACTAATGCCAAAATAGCAAGTTGCGCAATTATTTCTAGATTCATTATCCCTCCTCCTATCCTTTTTCAGAAATCTATCTTGATATCAAGAAATTTTATAAAAAATTAGACAAATATATTTATTTAATCTTTTTTCTCACTTACGAGAAAAAATGGGGAGGTGGTAGAAACCGGTGGCATCAAATTCATAAAGTGAAATTAATTCGCTCCGCCTCCATAACAAGCATCTTAACTGCGAAATTCGCCATTGCACCGTATCGGCAATCAATTTGGTTTAGTTAGCGGAGGCGAATTCGCCAGTTTCGTCTAGGCCAAGAAGTATCGAATCCATTTTGGGCAAAATTTTCGCTCCGTACCCAATCAATTTGGTTACGAATCTATTTATCTTATGTCACGTCGTAGAAGGAGGGGGGGGCCGGCAAGAGACGGAAGAGGGGAATTTCTACCCAGGAGTGATCTGGAATTTGACTCCATCAAATCAGGTAATACGCACGCGGGCAAGGCCACCCCTTCCATGAACTGTACCGTAGATGTAGATTGTAGGTATAGACTTACACTCCAACTTCGTGTTAGAATTTGGGGAAAAAACATCCCTAGTTGCTCGGAGAGATGGCCGAGGGGTCTAAAGCGTCGGATTGCTAATCCGTTGTACAAGTCATATGTACCGAGGGTTCGAATCCCTCTCTCTCCCTTGTTAGTAAATTAGTTAAACTGGTGGATTGGGAAACTTATCTCAACAAGGTAACTGAGACATTGATTTCTATCTAATCCCTACGGCCAGGGTTTCGTCCGGGATCGTTTGACAAAAATCCGAAAACAAAGAGAGAGACGAAAAAGATCACTACTGCATAGACAAATAGTTTGAGGGTAAGCGTGATAACATCTCCATGTTTTTTAGAACTAGGGATAAAATAAGACGGAACAACTTTGTCTTGTTTCGAACATCTATTTATCTCTATCATTTATATTTGTTTGGACATACGGATATGACTTCTTCCCCCAATTTAATTTGGAGAAAGAACCCGGCTTTTACGAGACATTATTTCACCAAATGGATTATATTTATCCCATTCAGTATTCCGTTTTCTTCTTAATTACTTCAATAGGTGGAAAGAGAAGTTGCATAAATATTCAATTCACTAAAAAATTTATTTTTGTCAATCTCGAGTAAGCCGCGGGCATCCAATCCCATTTTTCGATGTAGAAGTGAATGCGTCGGTACCGATATATCTAACCGCGGATGCCACGTAAGAGGTTTGCTATTTACCAAAATTAGTTCTTTCCTTGAGTTGCAGCGCCCCCCCCCCCCCCCACCATTTCCCCCTCTCCAACCTCAACTGTTTGGCAGCTTCTCTTTTTTACGTCGCCCCGTAAGGAGCGGGGCATTATTGAGCAACCCCCTAGTACTTATTATCGAAAACTAACTGCGGCTTGCCAAACGAAGGCCAGGAGGAGGAAGAGCACCAGTATTACCGGCATTACATCCACAATTGGATCGAAGATTGCATAAGCTTCGGGTAATTTGGCAAAAGAGGCATCGCTGAGGTGAATAGAATTTTCCAGATAGATGTCATACGAAGCTATCATCTTTATTCTCCGGTGATGTAGCAAGTAATTTCCCCCCGACATGGTTACGTATCACCCTGCAATTGGTTGACCCGTCAGGCATATTTTATTATATGTTCCCCCATTCAAATAATTTGGATTCACCGAATCGAAATCTTACCGGACCAAAATGATATCTGACTGGGTTTCTACTTAAGTATTCCTTCTCAGTTAGTTCTCCGAAGTACTAGTAGTTCCAAACTACTCCAATCTCTTTTCGTTGCTGCTCTCTCCTAACCGAGCGAATAACTAAAAAAACTGGTTGACAGGAAACTCGAAGTATGGGATAGTCATCATACCGATCATTTGTGGGGCGTGGCCAAGCGGTAAGGCAGCGGGTTTTGGTCCCGTCACTCGGAGGTTCGAATCCTTCCGTCCCAGATTTTTTTCCTGAAAAAAAAAAATCTCCCGCATCCTCATATACTAGAAATTAGAGAAGTCATAAATCTTACTTATTTCTAGCTTCGATTCTATACTACCCCCTACCTCGACATACTCGATATAATAGTTCTTCCCGGTGGATCTTCCAGTTTATATTATGACGATAAGCCGCATATAGCAATAGATCCCTTTGTGATGCGAAGTAACAAAATGATACCAAAATCAAATTATGAAATTAGCTTATTGGATGTATGCTGGACCCGCCCACATAGGTACTTCACGGGTAGCCAGTTCCTTCAGGAACGTACATGCTACAACGCATGCCCCTTTGGGAGATGACTATTTCAACGTGATGCGTTCCACGTCGGAGAGGGAAAGGGATTTTACCCCAGTAACTGCTAGTGTAGTGGACCGCCACGTATTGGCACGTGGGTCTCAAGAAAAGGTTATAAATAACATAAGTCGAAAAGATGAGGAATAACACCCCGACTTAATCGTTTCAACACCTACATGTACCTCCAGTATTTCACAGGAGGATCTACAAAATTTTGTGGATCGAGCTTCTTTGTCTTCCGAGTCCGATGTAATTCCCGCGGATGTTAATTACCACCGAGTAAACGAGCTTCAAGCGGCGGATAGAACCTTGGAACAAATAACTCGATTTCATTTGGATAGGGCTCGTAGACAAAGTACCTCGGATCGATCCGTGACAAACAGACCTTCAGCAAATATTATAGGAATTTTTACCTCAGGCTTCCATAATCAACATGACTGTCGCGAATTGAAACGTCTACCTGGAGAATCGGGAATTGCAGTCAATCAAGTAATCCCAGAGGGGGGGTCTCTTAGATGTTTGAAGGATTTGCCAAGAGCTTGGTTTAATACAGTTCCTTACCGCGAAGTAGGTTTGATGACAGCAACTTTTTCGGAAAAAGAGTATGGAATGCCTTACATATCTATAACTCCCATGGGAATTTCAAACACAGCCGACTTCATTGCACAGATCGGAAAGCTTGTGAATGTGTGGGCTTCCGCACTGTCAGAAAAAAGACTTAACTACAAGTTATATATTGACAATCAAACTAAATTTGTTTCTCAAGCAGCTTGGTTTTCAAGGTCTATTGATTGTCAAAATCTGGCTGGAAAAGAAGCAGCAATTTTTGGTGACGCAACTCATGCAGCCTCAATTACTAAAATACTCGTTAAAGAAATGGGAATTCGTGTCAGTTGCTCAGGCACGTATTGCAAGCATGATGCAGAACGGTTTAATGAGCAAGTTCGGGGTTTATGTGATGAAGTAATAGTTACGGAAGACCATACCGAGGTTGGAGATACGATAGCTCGTATTGAACCCTCCGCCATATTTGGAACTCAAATGGAGCGTCATATTGGCAAACGTATTGACACTCCGTGCGGGGTCACTTCTTCACCAGTTCATATTCAGAATTTTCCTCTGGGATATCGACCATTTTTAGGTTACGAAGGAACCAATCAAATAGCCGATCTAATTTATAATTCGTTTAATCTGGGTATGGAAGATCATTCGCTGGATGTTTTCGGGGGGCATGATACCAAAGAGGTAAGCACCAAGTCCCTATCAACAGATAGAAGAGATATTAATTGGACTCCCGAAGCTGAGTCGGAACCAAATAGAATTCCTGGTTTCGTAAGGGGGAGAACCAAGAAAAACACCGAAGTCTTCGCGAAGCAAAACAATATTCCGGAAATTACAATTGACGTGACGTATGCGGCTAAAGAAAAATCAAGCTCTTAATTTGATAAGCTGTACAGGTAATCATTCGGCATAAGTTCTAGTCCATTTCACTTAATTTTGGGAATGCGTCGGAAAGTTCGTACCGGAAATATCAGTCGAAGGTTTTGGAGCAGTAAGTATTTAGCAAAAAAATAATTCTCGGTTTTTAGATATTACGGTAAAACCCCGCTTGAAGCGACATGGTAAGAAGCGACGTGTGACTCGAACATCGAGATCGTATTCGCGGAGTCTAGTATCCGCCGGTTCTACTCAAAGGGTGGGACGTTCTTGCTTCGACATTCGTTAAAACCCATTACCCAATGAAACTTGAAGAATATCTATCTATTTGAATCTATTTCTATTTTCGGAGAGAAGTTCTATCTATGGTTATTTCCACGAAATAGCGCGGCGAAGCCTCATCAGTCCGTTACCTTGTCTTACCGGGGACTGAAAAATGAATTCAGTGGGGTTGTCTTAGTATTACCGGGCTCAGACGACCCAACTGCTTTACTTCGATTGAGTCTCATTTTGTCTACAATCAGATGTAGAAAAAAACTTACTCGACAAATTTTTTTTTTTAGGGGTCGATGAGGATGGGTTCTGCCGCTACCGATTCCCAACTTGGAAAACCCTCGGGGTTAGGCCTAAACCTAAGGATTGTCAAAATCGATCTGCGAACGAGGGGATTTTCGATATCCAGTTGAACTTATTAGTAGGTAGATGAAGAGGGAAGAGGCGGGGGGGGGGGTAAGCTTGTCCCCCCCATTAACCTCTCCGTCTCCCTATTCACCTTGTAGTAATATTTTCTACAAAGGAATAATTCGTGAGGAGATAACTCAATAAATGGGAGAATGACACATATGAGTTAGAAGTATTTTTCTACAATTGGATAGAACAGTTACCTATTCAATCGAAGTTGTGCTCTAAGCTGTACGAATTCAACGTTTCACATACGGCTTTGCGGGGGGGGGGGGGGGGGGGGGGGGGTTCACCCCGCGTGCACCCACCTATCCCGATAGGTTACTTACCGAATAATTGCAATCGACACCCAATCTCGGCGAGAAGGGGAAGCTATTAGGGAGGTTGGTTTTTACAACCCCCGCAAAGAGCAAACCCAATTGGATCTTTCTGCTATTATTGCTCTCCTCAAAGAGGGAGCGCAATCAACAGAAACTGTTCGTGATATTTTGAAACGGGCGAAGGTGCCTGAACAAGTCGGAATCAACCTCTAATCAAAAATCAAATTTTAGGAGAATCTAATGGGCCCAGCTTACAGCTCTTTTCAGGTGCTTTTGTATTACCCCTCTCTTCTACTTATACTCTACATCTATGCCGTATTTGGCATTCCCTTAAGAAGTAGAATATTTCGGAGAGACTACTGGTTTTCCATCAAAACCTCCTTCGAAAGAAGTGATATCGGACATATCTTCACGGGTGTGATGAAAAATTGGAAGGGGAAGGGAAGACGCAAGTAGTTCAAGCCAATGACATGATTACTACCGGGACAAATTTTATATCCAACCCGGTGTTGGGTTAGGGGTTGACCGCCGATTTCACGCCACAAATTTGATCTAACCCCCCACGATCCTTCCCAAAAGATGATTGCAGCTCGGCACTTTATCGAGGATCAAGTCGGGAAATGTTTTACTTGAGTCGATGCTTCCTCGACAAAACCCAAATTAGTAAGTATTTACTACATCAGCAAGTATTTACTAATTCGGGTTTCACGTTGTCCAATGAAACAGGTGATTCAGCTCTTTCGACCACGGTGGTTAAACATTCGCAGCTTTTTCTTCTCATTTTATTCATACAATGAAAATATAACTATTAATACATTGAATCTTTTGAATAAAATTCATTATGAAAAGTAATGCTTGGGAGTTACTGTGACGAAGACAACTTCTGGATCCCTTCCTAAATTTGACGTATTACAGAAAAGCGAAGGGCTTAGCGCTAATCGAGATTGTTTCCCATATCTACTTCTCTTCCCATTCAGAGATAATTTTTATTCAGTCGCTTGTAGGCGTTGTTTAGATAGACGAGACGTCGGTTTGGTATTCGGGGCGTGTAGTGCAGCAGCAACAAAGCGTTCAATTGATAGTGTGCGTTACCAAGATTATTCAGAGATTTTTTATTCAGAATTTGTTTGAAAATGAAGCAGTCGACTTGACATAGATTTATATCTCCATGTACTTCTACAAACAATATGTCTAATTTTGGGGATACCTCTTTCGTGTCGGTTAGCTGCTGAAACAAATAACAACTCGAAAATTTCACAGTCTATTCATTCAATATTTTTATTTTTGGAAGATAGATTACCAAAATCTAGCCACGTTTTAGAGATAGAGATGTCACAGAATCTTCATCTAGAAACTCCGGTTCGCTTGTTTCGCCGACGAATTGGGGATGTGACATTTCCACATCTATTAAGGGTAGTTTTTCACACATACAAAACTTTGTGTGGAAAATCTATTCAGTTTCGGTCTTGGAAACAAAGAGAACGGAGAAGTATTGACATGCTACTCCGAAATTTTTACACTTACGAAATCGATTCGATATTGCTAGTTTTATGGACACGAATGCGTGAGTCAAACCCAAGATATTTTGTATCTCCCGATCGGAATAACATGACCAGAAAGAAGATACGTGTTTCTGAATATAATTCTCGATCAGACGCGATAAGCATCGACCGCTGTCTCACTCGAAGTTTGTGCATCCACCTTGGGAGATGTAGAAACAAATCTCTCATAGCTTTTCGTGGAACTCAATATTTCGCAAAAAAATGGATTTATTACCTTTCGATATTTCTCAGATCTCATTTTCATTATCCAATTGAATTTACCCAAATACGTATCAATTTGTTATCCGCCAGCTGCGTCTTATTCTTGGGTTACATCTCAGCTATTCAGCCAGTCTCGGGAAACGTCCAGGTCGAAACCACAGTGGATTCTTACGGCAGTCTTTTGGGTGGAGAAGGAATTCATCCCAGGATTCCAATTTCGCTACTAGTTAAACTCTTGGAAAAAGAGAAGTTCTGCGATAGTACTGGACATCCAGTTAGTAAATTAGCCCGGACTGTATTAACAGATGATGAGATTTTGAACAGGTTTGTAAAAATTTGGAATACTTTTTCCTCGTACCACAGCGCTTCAATAAATCGAGATGGATTGCGTAGATCGAGATATATATCACGACTATCATGCGATAGTACGTTGGCGGGTAAACATAGAAGCACAATACGTCTCTCGCGACGCAGGTTTGACCTAGAACTACCAAAGATGGTCCCTACGTCTAACAAGCTCAACTCCTCCAAAACGGATCAAAGAATTTGGCATTTAAGCCTAATTCAATCTGTTTCGTCAACAATTATTGCATCGAAAATACAAGTCTAATAAATCTGTTTGAAGTTTGCTTTTTCCTCCTTTCAATTCAATTTAATAAAAATCGCTATCGAATTGATTTGGTGAGGAAAAAATAGGAATACCCCGCCATTCCGATTTATACAGTCATATAGATACGAAAGTACTTCACTTGCTAATTTCGTTTCGAAATCGGTGTGGCAGAAAGTTACCCACTCCCAAATATTATCCTGATTCCTATTACGAATTACACCAATTCCTTCTTCCCGGATTTCTTTTTTCTACTGGGTAATCTGCCAATTTTGCCGGAACGTATTTTGATTATCAGTTTAATTACAGTTATTGTGGTCGATTTATCAAATAGGGGGAGAAATACAATTTCGCTTCACAGAATTTCACTAATATCTATGTTAATTAGCGTGGTTGTTTCACTATGCCAATGGGGGATCCACTCCGTTCCCATCGCTTTCGAAAATTATCGGATCAGTAATTTTAGCTATATATTTAGATTTTCTCTGTTGATTTGTTCGCTATTATCTGTTCTGTTGTCAGTTGATTACATACGATGTTCAAAAACGGCTTTGGCAGAATTTTCGTTCCTTGCATTAACTGCAGGTTCGGGTGGAATGGTTCTATGTCGGGCAAATGATTCGGTCACCCTCTATGTGGCGTTGGAATTCTCAAGTCTATCTTCTTGCTTCTCGTCTGGACATACCAAAAAGGATATAAGATCGAATGAAGCAACTACGAAATTTTTACTGATGGGCGGAGCAAGCTCGTCTTTTCTGCTATATGGTTCTTCTTTGTTGTATGGAATTTCCGGCGGACAGCTTCAGCTTGATAAAACAGCCGATGGACTCCCGTTAAGTCAGTATCTCACTGTAATTTGTACCTCTATTGCGTCTATCACAGCTGGGACGGCGTTCAAACCCTCTCTCGTCCCGTTCCATCAATGGACTCCTGATGTATACGAAGGAGTGTGATTCGTTCGAAAAACAATTTAGTCATTGCTAGTGATTTAACGACATCGCAATTGTTTCTCGCAGTGTCCTGCGAGCGCGCGGGAACACAAGAAATTCCCTGCATTGGTAGTTGCATCAACAAATTGCTCTTGCCGTACCTAAATTTTCAGGGATTGTTTGACCAATAGCGTACGAGTAAAACAGAGACAAGTCGCGGGATTTAGTAGATCCCTTCTTTATTTCATATCTATTCATCTACATCTTCCTATTTCCATTTTCACGCAAATTTTCCACGAATTTTCTTTTTATTACGGGTAGATTCCGACGAAATCGGCAGTTCGTACAGATTTAGCATTTAGCTAGTAATCCAGTTCATTTGTGTGTACCTCGTCCTCCTTGTTTTCACCTGTTGATGGAAAATTGATGGGCTCGATCCTTCGGAAGCTACTGATAAACCCCTTCAACTTGAAAAATCACCCCAAAATAGAGTTGATGTAGCAAAGCTGTACGTCCGCTCCGCTAGGAA